GAAAAAAATATATCTGAAAGGGTAATTTTTGTGTAATTCGTAATAAAAATCGGAATAATATTTGAGATTTAATATTCTTCTATAACATAGATTTAGAACCTAAATTAACAAATTGAGTACTTCCATATCTACATAACCATATGAACTGTAATAATATGAAGCAAGCCGTTGATAAGCTTCTTTTTTTTTTCTAATCAATTAGAAAACTAATATGTAGATTTATCGGATTTGTATTGTCAACGGAATAAATGTTGATAAAACAGATCGAATTAAGTTTAATCGCCAGACCCTTTCATTTCTTTTTAAAGAGTTGAGCTTGCTATAAGCATGAACCACTTTTGGTAGTTCTAGGTCAAATCTACGTCGTAAGAGACGTATTGTACTTCTATGTTTACTTGCTAATGTACTATCACATGAAAGTCGTAATATATATCTCAATTTACGCAATTCATCTTGATTTGTTGCCGCGCCGTAATACAAATAGAAAATATTCCAAATTTCTCCGAATCTATTCAAGATATCATCATCTGTTAGTACAACCCAGGCTACTTTGCTAATTGGACAGCCAGTGCTGTCGCAAAACTTTTCTTTTTGCAGAAGTTTAACTAGTAGTAAAATTGGAAGTCTGGGACAAGTAATTCTTCCACTTGAAATACTATTGCAGGAGCTCGCTGTGGTTTCAATTTGAATATTTTTTGACACTAATTGAATAGCTAAGATGTAACCCAAGAAAGAAAGACAATTGGTGGATAACAAATTGATACGTATTTGCGTTAACTCAGTTGGAGAATTAAAATGAGATCTAAGAAAAATAAAGAGATAATTAATCCACCTCTTCACAAAATAGTGAGCTCCCTGAAAAGCTATAAAAGATTTATTTCTATATCTTCCGAAGTGAATGCAGAAGCTTCGGATCAGGTAGTCATTGACATCCACCCCATCTAATTGAGAATTAGATTTAAGGAGAGAGGACCTTTTTATATAAATATTTTTTGTATCTAAATCTGCATAATGTCTCGACTGAAACTTAGGTTTTCGTGACCACAAAATTAACGATATCGAATCGATTTGGTAAGCGTAAAAATTTTGAAGTAGTAGATCAACATCTACCCGTTTTTTCTGTTTCCGAAGCCGAAATTGAGTAAATTTTCCATACAAAGTTTTGTATGTGTAAGAACCTATCCTTAATATATGTAAAAATGAGACATCTCCAACTCGTCGACGAAACAAACGAACTAGAGTTTCTAGATGAACATTCTGTGATATCTCAATTTCTAAAACGTGGCTGGACTTTGGTAGTCTATCCTCGAAAAATAGAAGAAGTGAATGAATAGATTGTGAAATTTTCAAGTTATTATTTGTTTCGGCAGCTAGCTGATGCAGATGAGGTATTCCCAGAATTAGACATATTGTTTGTAAAAGTACGTGGAGATACAGATCTACAGTAAGCTGAGTACTTCATTTTCGAACAAATTCTGAGTCGAAGATCTCTGAATAATTCTGGTAACGGACGCTATCAATTAAACGCTTTGTTGCGACTGCACTAAAAGTCTTGAATAATAAACCTACATTTTGCTTATCTAAGCAAAACTTACAAGCAACTGAGTAAAAATTATCTCTAAATAAGAGAAGAAGTAGATATGGAAAACAATCGTTATTATATATAATCTCTTCAGTTCTATGTAATGCCTCAAATCTAAAAGAGGATCCAGAATTGATTCTCGTCACAGTGACTCCTAATCATTAATATATTTTGCAAATATCCTTTTTCCGAAGCAGAGAATTCAATCTATTAATAATTAAGTTTTCATTACATGAGTAAAAGGGAAGTGAAACTACAATTAGTTAACCACTGTACGCATAAATGAATCAATCAATCGTTTCGTCGAACAGAATAAAACCTGAGCTAGTAAGTAGTTACTAATGTAGTAATTACTTCCTAGCTCGGGTTTCACATCGGAGAAGTAGTCATCTAAATCAAATATTTCCTGATTTGATCCTCGATAGCATACTGAAAAACGGCATAAGAAGTTTCGAGAAACGATAAGAAGCGCAGGTTCTACTAAGATTAAAACGGAATTAAGTACTCGGTTGACGCTTAACCACAGATTGAGTTGGGAAAAGTTTGTTCCGGTAATAAGTTACTACTGATTTGAACTACTTCCGACTCCCTCTGCTTTTCCAACTTTTCATCATGCCCATGAAGCTGTGTCCAATACCACTTCGCTCAAAAGAGGTTTTTATGGAAAACCAGTAATCCCTTCGAGATATTCGACTTTTTAGAGGAATAGCAAATACGGCATAGATGTAAAGTATAAGTAAAAGGGAGGGATAATACAAAAGCACCTGGAAAGATCTGTACACTGGACCCATTAAAGTCTCCTAAAATTCAAAATTTAATTCCGATTTTTTAAGCACTCTTGTCCCTTTCAAAATATCACAAACAGCCGCTGTTGATTGAGCTACCTGTTGAATTGGAACAGCGAAAGTGGAGAAATCCAATTGGGTTTTGCTATTTAGAAGAGTTGTAAAAACTAACCTCCCGAATCCATTTACTCACTCTACCCGAGATTGAATATCAGTTGCAACTATTTAATAAGTAACTTATCTCCATAAGTAGATACATATATAAACTTTTTATATTGTAGCAACTACACACAACTTCATTTGCACAGATCAATGCTTTATCCAATTAAAAGAGAATGATTCTAACTCGTATGTATATAATGCGGACATCATTCCATTTATTAAGTTATCTTCTCCTGAATTATGCTTTTGAAGTAGTTATTACTACAAAGTAAATAAGTAAAATGAATGTAGAAACAAACTCGCCCCTCCCCTTGCTTTCTAGTCTTTATTCACTGGCTAATGAGTTCAACTAGATATCAAATATTCCCCTGTTCATAGATCAATCTCAGATTCAGATCTAATCTATTAGACTTTTACAAATTAAAAGTTGGTAACGAGAGAAATAAATTCATTGAGTAAATTTTTTCTATACCTGATTATATACTATAGAAAAAGTAGAACTCAATCAAGATAGGGTGGCTGAATCAGCCGAACAGTGTAAGAATCAGTCAACGCAACTGAAATTCAGATTTAAATCCCAAATTAGAAAACAGACAAATTGAAAAAAGACTAATTGCACTACTTATTAAAAAGAACCATACATAGAACTTCCCACAAAAAGATAAGTAGATCTAAATATGGAAGTATCCTGTAAGTTGCATGGAGTAATTATTTTCAGCAACTATTTGGAAACATCTCACCCTTTGACTGGAATTAGGAAATAGAAAACTCCGTGAAGATGATCTCGACGTTCAAATCAGACATTGCTTCTTATCATGTTACTTTAGGCGAGGTTTTATCATAGTGATTAGAAGTCACGAATTAGTTTTTTTTTAAATACTTACCACTCGAGTATATTAATTGTAAAACTTCTTGACGCGAAATGATATTAGGCAGACTAGAACTTACCTCAAATTCTTATCTGCACAGTTTATCAAATTAAGGACTTGACTTCTCTTTAGCTGCATACGTCACATCAATTGTAATTTCTGGAATATTATTTTGCTTTGCAAAAACTTCGGTGTTTTTCTTAATTTTTCCCCTCACGAATCCAGGAATTCTATTTGGTTCTGACTCAGCTTCAGGAGTCCAATTAATATCGCTTCTATCTACTGATAAAGACTTGGTGCTTACCCCCTTAGTGTCGTGTCCCCCAAAAACATCCGGTGAATGATCTTCCATACCTAAATTAAATGAGTTATAGATTAAGTCAGCTATTTGATTGGTGCCTTCATAACCTAAAAAGGGTCGATACCCCAGAGGAGAATTCTGAATATGAACTGGTGAAGAAATAACGCCGCACGGAATATCAATACGTTTGCCGATGTGGCGTTCCATTTGCGTTCCAAATATTGCAGAAGGTTCAATACGGGCTATCGTATCTCCAACTTCGGTATGATCTTCCGTTACTACTATTTCACCACATAAACCTTGAACTTGCTCATTAAACCGTTCTGCATCATGCTTGCAATACGTGCCTGAGCAACTTACATGAATCCCCATTTCTTTAACAAGTATTTTAGTAATTGAAGCTGCATGAGTTGCATCGCCAAAAATTGCTGCTTCTTTTCCAGCCAAATTTTGACAATCAATAGATTTTGAAAACCAAGCTGCTTGAGAAACAAATTTAGTTTGATTGTCAACATAAAATTTGTAGTTAAGTTTCTTCTCCAAGATCGCGTAAGCCCACACATTTACAAGCTTTTCAATCTGTGAAATAAAATCAGCTGTGTTTGAAATCCCCATGGGAGTTATAGATATGTACGGCATCCCATACTCTTTTTCCAAAAGAGTTGCTGTCATCAAACCTACTTCACGATAAGGAACTATATTAAACCAAGCTCTTGGCAAATTCTTCAAATATTTGAGATATCCCCCCTCTGGGATTACTTGATTGACCGCAATTCCCAATTCTCCAAGCAAACGTTTTAATTCGCGACAGTCATGTTGATTATGAAAGCCTGGAGTAAAAATTCCTATAATATTTGCTGAAGGTTTGTTTGTCACAGATCGATCCAAGATATTTCGTTTGCGAGCCCTATCTAAGTAAAATCGAATTATTTGTTCCAGGGTTCTATCTGCTGCTTGAAGCTCATTAACTCAATGATAATTAACATCCGCTAGAATTACATCCGACTCGGAAGACGAAGAAGCTCGATCTACAAAATTTTGTAGATCCTCTTGTAAAATACTAGAGGTGCATGTAGGTGTCAAAACAATTAGGTCAGGATGTTATTCCTCATCTTTTCGGCTTATGTTATTTATAACTTTTTCTTGAGACCCACGCGCTAATACATGGCGATCCACTACACTAGCAGTTACTGGGGTGAAATCCCTTTCCCTCTCCGACGTGGAGCGCATTACGTTGAAGTAGTCATCTCCTAAAGGGGCGTGCATTACAGCATGTACGTTCTTGAAAGAACTAGCTACTCGTAAAGTACCTATGTGGGCGGGTCCAGCATACATCCAATAAGCTAATTTCATAATTTAATTTTGGTATCATCTCATCGCTTTACATCATAAAGAGGATCTATTGCTATATGTAGCTTATCATCATAATATACACTGGGAGATTATCAAAAAAAAAACTACATACAGCATCGAGTCTATAGGGGGAGAAAGTAGATGGCGAATTGAAGCCAAAGATAGGAATTCATAATTATTTAATTTCTAGCAAATAAAAATGCGGGAGATCTTTTCCCCCTCCAAAGATCTGGGACGGAAGGATTCGAACCTCCGAGTGACGGGACCAAAACCCGCTGCCTTACCGCTTGGCCACGCCCCACAAATGGTTGTTATAATGAATATCTCATACTTTGGGGTTCCCGTCAACCGGCTTTTTTATTTATCTGCCTACCTGGCTACAGAGGAGCAACAACAAAAAGGATTGGATGAATTTAAAACGACTAATTAAGAAATTAAACTAAAATGGAATGATGAACTTGAAATCAATTAAGATATCATTCGAGTCCAAAAAAAGATCAATTTGGAAAATCCCAAGCAGTCGAATGAGAAAAAGAACATATGACAATATATAACCGACGGGTTAACCAATTGAAAGTTATGGGCAACCATGTCGGAAAAAAGAATTTGTTACATCACTGGAGAATGAAGATGACAGTTTTATATGACATCTGTATAGAAAATTATATTCAACTCGCTGGCGCTTCTTTTGCCAAATTACCCGAAGCTTATGCAATCTTTGATCCAATTGTGGATGTAATGCCAGTAATACCGGTTTTTTTCCTTCTCCTAGCTTTTGTTTGGCAAGCCGCAGTTAGCTTTCGATAACAAAGTACTACGGGTTGCTCAGCTTCGGAATTCCTCGTCCCTTATCAAAGGGCAAAAGAGGTTGTCAAATAATTGAATTTGGAAAATAAAGTAAAGAAGTCACTGCAACTTAAGAAAAAAATTGACTTCTGATAAGTGGCAAATCTCTCAGCCAGTTATGATATCTGCGGTCGGAAATGGGAGTATCAACATAAAATCTCAACTTTATTTAGAGAAATAGTGTTGGATCTTAACAATTTACTTGATATTAACAAACATCAAATTTTTAACAAGTTCTATCTTGATGCAAATTGTCTTCCCACCTATTAAAAAAGAAAGAATTATGTAGGAGACGCATATTATGAATCGGATTAGTTAATATCTCATAAAAGCGGGTCTTTTCTATTCAGTTGGAAATATCAGTCTTATTCACATATCCATACAAATATCCCAAATAGGATAAAGAAGTGATTTCGGAACAAAGTTGTTCTGTTCTATTTTACCCCTAGTTAAATAAAAAAAAAAAAAGAAGAGGAGATCTTATCATGCTTACCCTTAAACTATTTGTCTATGCAGTAGTAATCTTTTTTGTTTCTCTTTTCGTTTTCGGATTTTTATCAAATGATCCTGGACGAAACCCCGGACGTAGGGATTAGATAGAAATTGTTGCCTCAATTGTCTCGTCAGGATCAATTTTTCACTTAATAAGTTTAAGTGAAACTTCAAATAAGGGAGAGAGAGGGATTCGAACCCTCGGTACATATGAGTTGTACGACGGATTAGCAATCCGACGCTTTAAACCTCTCAGCCATCTCTCCAAGCAATTGAAGATGTATTTGCTCTCTCGCCTAATTTTAACACAAAGCTGGATTGTAAGTCTATGCTTACAATTTACATTTGTAGTACAACTTGTAAAAAGGATGACTTTGCCCGCGTAAGAGTTAAATTCTGGCCTACTTATGAGTTACCCGTAAAAATTATCTTTTATAAATTCCCCTTATTTATAGTATATATATATATATTGGAAAAAGAATTAATTCATACCTAAATATAGTAAGCGCGAGCGGGGAATTTCAGCCGAAGTAGCTTCGATATCCTCTTAGCCTATCTAAAATTGACAGATTTGATTCCACAACTTAAATCGTCATAGTTGCCAATACGACGTAACGGCCACTATTTCCAAATGCTTGCACAAATTAGGTGGCAAAAGAGATTCACTTTATCAAACTGATACCAGGAGGTTTATCTCACCCCCCCATATTTTTGATAAATAGAAGAATAGATTAACTAAATAGATATGTTTAATCTTTTTGAAAATTTCCTAGTATCAAGATAAATTCGTGAAAAACGATAGAAGGAGGGATAATGACTTTAGAAACAATTGCGCAACTTGTTATCTTGGCATTGGTAGTTACATCAGGACCACTAGTAATTGCGCTACTGGCAGCTCAAAAAGGTAATCTGTGATCTGCGCAGAGCAGATATGAAATGAATATCAATTTCGTCTGTATACAAGATATATACAAAAATGGAGAGTAGATAGGGAGGGGGGGGGCTCCTCCTATAAATGTAAGTGCGTTTGGAACATCTAGCCGATATACAGGTAGCTTGTATAATGCATTAGTATTATAGCGGGTATAGTTTAGTGGTAAAAGTGTGACTCGTCTCACATTGGTTTTACTAGTTAAGGGATCTTTCAAATTGAATCTTAACTAAAGTGAAAAAGCTTCATTTTTACAAAAGTAAGTCTATTTATCTTCACTCATTTCTGGTATAGAAAAGATGAACCATTCCCGTCACTCTTGTACTTCGAAAGTCGTACTGCTTGGTGACAAAGCAGAATTTTTTTGGTATACAAAAACTTTGGACACCTCCAAAAAGAGGAGAGATTACAAATCTATGGGTAGACATCTAAAATATTTGTCTAATCGTCACTAAACCTTGGAAAAAAAGAAAGAGGAGAGGAATTCAAGCTCAGAAGTTACAAATAGATTAATCTTGGTTTACCAAGATTATCGAGGACTTCATTACTTAAGAAGTAATGATCTTTTTTGACTCGGTAGGAAATATTTTCCTAAAGATTTTTAGGAGTAAAAATGAAGAACGAAGTAAGCAGAAGAAAAAGAACTAATAGAACTATTGCTCTTTCTTCTTCTTCAGGATGATCTAAGAAGTATATTAATGCTATACGACCGAAACGTAAGTAAAACTGACATAGATTTTATGGATGACGCTTAATCAAGTTGGGTCAGCTCCCGCGCCCCTTGGAACAGAATAAAAAAAAAAAAGAGGAAACTCCGCCTCTCTCCAATATGGAGAGGAAAACTTGATCCTCATAAAAAGAATTTACAAATAGGCTACTTACTATTTTAAATAAAACGGGGAAGACAATTTTATCTATTTATCTTCTTATTTTTAAGATTTAGCTAAGGAAAAATTCCCTGTACTATTTATTCCTCCTTTATCTCCATAAAGGAGCCGAATGGGTGGAAACTTCCACGTTCGGTTCTGGATTAGCGACGTAATGTACGTTTGTCGCCGTCGACTATAACCTTTAGCCTTCCAAGCTACTGATGCGGGTTCGATTCCCGCTACCCGCTGGTGATACAATACCAAGAAGCCCGAAGCCCCGGCAAAATGAAACCCTTCACTCACTCGTAAGTTAAATTGCGTCGTGAACAAACTAATGTTTTTGCTTGTTCACGACTTGCTAACTAATCCTTTGGCGTATCCACGATCAACTTATTCCAATAGGAGGAAAAGAAAGGGCGCCCATCGTCTAATGGATAGGACAGAGGTCTTCTAAACCTTAAGTATAGGTTCAACTCCTATTGGGCGTAATTCCGCGTTTGGGGTTATTATATCAGCGTATATAAAGTAATAAAGAATTAAATGAAGCACGGGGGTTACTTCATTTTGCAGGTAAAAATTACAACTGTCTTACCTACTTCTCCTGCAGTGTAAAAATTTCTGTTGACTCCTTAATTGCTTCCTTCAAAAGTGTTTCCGCCTGTTCTGTAAATACTTTTGTGGAACGAGTAATTTCACCAAATTCAGGTTTGTTTGTTATTACATACTCCCGTAGCTGAACCAAGAACCGTTTGACTTGATCAACTTCTGGTACATCCAAATATCCGTTGACTCCAGTATAAATAGTAGCAACCTGTTCTTCTACTGATAATGGGGCTGATTGAGATTGCTTAAGCAATTCGCGCAATCGCTGACCCCTAGCTAATTGATTTTGAGTAGTTTTATCAAGATCAGAAGCAAATTGTGCAAAAGCTTCTAATTCTGCGAATTGTGCTAATTCCAATTTCAATTTGCCAGCCACTTGTTTCATAGCTTTTATTTGAGCTGCGGAGCCAACTCTAGATACAGAAATACCAACATTTATGGCTGGTCGAATTCCAGCGTTAAAAAGATCCGCTGACAAAAATATTTGTCCATCGGTGATAGAAATAACATTCGTAGGGATGTAAGCTGAAACATCTCCCGCTTGGGTTTCAACGATAGGTAAAGCTGTCATGCTACCTTCCCCTAATTGGAGGCTTAATTTAGCTGCTCTCTCTAAAAGACGAGAATGTAGATAAAAAACATCTCCTGGATAAGCTTCTCGCCCAGGTGGTCTCCTTAGTAGCAAAGACATTTGTCGATAAGCTTGAGCTTGTTTAGACAGATCGTCATAAATAATCAGAGTATGCTGTTTGCGATACATGAAATATTCGGCCAAAGCTGCTCCCGTATAAGGAGCAAGATATTGCAAAGTGGCTGGAGAATTAGCGGTTTCCGACACTACAATCGTATATTCCATGGCACCACGATCTTGGAAAGTGTCCACTACCTGAGCCACAGAAGAAGCTTTTTGACCAATAGCTACATAAACACATATAACATTTTGACCTTTCTGATTCAAAATTGTATCTGTAGCTACTGCTGTTTTACCAGTCTGTCTGTCACCAATAATCAATTCCCGTTGACCACGACCTATGGGAATCATGGAATCAATAGCAATAAGACCTGTTTGTAAAGGTTCGTAGACCGAGCGTCTCGAAATAATTCCTGGAGCGGGGGATTCAATCGACCTAAACTCGGAAGCTGGGATTTGACCCCTCCCATCAATAGGTTGGGCCAAGGCGTTTACAACACGGCCTAGAAATGATTCGCTAACCGGTATTTGGGCAATCTTTCCTGTCGCTCTTACAGAGCTTCCCTCTTGTATGGTTAAACCATCACCCGTCAGTACGGCCCCAACATTATCAGATTCCAGATTCGGAGCAATTCCTGCTGTACCATCCTCAAATTCTACCGATTCACCAGCCATTACTTGGTTGAGTCCATGAATACGAGCGATCCCATCTCCGACTTGAAGTACGGTACCAATGTTAACAACTTTCACTTCCGGGACATACCCCTCAATTTGCTTGCGAATGATGCTGCTAATTTCATCAGGTCGAATGTTTATTACCATTTTTGCCAAAAAATATTACTGGAAGGGAAAAAATTAAGAATAAAACCCGTTTCATAATGAGATGAAAACTAGTAGTGAAATTGGAACTACTCGGACTTGTTATCCATGGCTCTAAATAACCCGATGTGATAATCAATCATTCGCAGGTGCAGCTGATTATCCAAACGAGTATTTAGGGTTTCTAGAGCCCTTTCAGATGCTAGTCTAGAAACTTGTCGCCGAACCTGCTCAATGGCGCGTTGCTTCTCGAAACGAATTGCATAATTCTTACTATCTTCCAATCCCTTTAAATCTTCGTCAGCTGCATCGACAAGATCTCGTTGTTCTCTGTCCATCTGTGTAAGTCCATTGATTCGGATTTCATCCGCTTTAACTTTTGCTTGCTGCAGGCGACTACGAGCCTTACTAAGTTTATTAGAAGCTTCTTTATGACGATCTTCCGCATCCCGAATTGTATTCAAAATTGTTCTTTCACGATTGTCTAAAAAATTGATCAATGAAAGTGGATCACGGATCTCTGATTCTCAAAGATTGGTGACCTCTTCCCAAACCGAACGTGGATCTTTTGACCCATTCGGCTTTCCTGCCCGTTTTTACCAAAAAAAAATTGATAAGATTAGATAGATATTATTTTCGAACGGGGGCTTGTCCTCCTTCTTTTTCTTATTGACTAACAAGTTTCATATATTTGATGCTTAAATAGACTAATCAATATTTGAATAAGGAGAAAGAAAGATTGAGGACTCTCCTAATTAGTAATTAATTGAGAACCGCTTCTTCCGAGTGGTATTCATCTTGTATGGGTTGTCTATTCAGCAAATTGAAGAAGATTGATCTAAATCAACTCCGACATCTATCTATATAGACTTACTTACATAAGTCTAGGTATCTACCCTGACAGATTAATACAAATCGAAGTATTCCCAATATGGGCGTTTTATACCGAATATACCCGAATATAGGGAATAATGCGCTTCGAAGCACGATTTTGCTTACGCAGTAGGGGAAAGGGAACCCCAATTTTGCTAAAACTTTAAGCAATTTGGCTTTAACCATATTGACGACAGTCCCGGAACTCGATGAGCAGAATTGAAAGTTTCATCGAATCGATTACACGAAATGCTTCAGTTCTTGCATAATCTTGATTTACAAGGAATTCGTTGGGTCTTCGCACCTTTGAGTGCAACTGAAAGAAACAGTTCTACCACTCGGCTATACGACTCGCACACACCCCCTTTCCATAGTAAAATAATATACCTAGTACTAAAATTAAGTTAATTAAGTTTATCTCCAAAATATTGGTATTTAAGCCAATACTTGCGGCAGAAGCCCAATTACTTGAGGGAGTAGCGATCTCACTTACACTTCTCATAGTCCCTTCCCTCCTGGAAAGTTTTGCAAGATTTGAACAACTTCTGGTCCGGCCTGGTCTTCGGAAGTGACAAGCCTCGAATTTTGAGAAATCAGGATAACGCTGCGATGAAGCCAATATCTTTTCAAATAATCATTTTTATCAACTTGTAATAGTTTATTTTCCCCATCTGTTGAAATTTTCTAGTTAATATAGGTAGAGAAATTACAAAGAAAAACGGTGGGGACTCAGTTGGGTAAATAGAACAGCAATTTACTTCCTGCTAGTCCCTTCCCTCCAAATTATGGATTCACCACTAATTTGATAGGGAAGAGAGCGGTAAAAGTGCAACAAATTACTACTAATTCAAACAAGTTAAACAAATGGATTAGCAAATGGAAGAGCTAAAGCTACAACTAACCCGTAAATTGTCAAAGCTTCCATGAAAGCCAAACTCAATAATAAAGTACCTCGTATCTTGCCTTCTGCTTCTGGCTGTCTCGCAATACCCTCGACTGCCTGACCTGCCGCAGTACCTTGGCCAACACCGGGTCCGATTGAGGCAAGGCCTACAGCTAACCCAGCAGCAATAACAGAAGCAGCAGAAATCAATGGATTCGTATTAGTCTCCTCCTAATTTATTTACGTTAATCAATATTGTTTTGTCGGATGCTAACTAACGTCATCGCGGCAACAAGTTTTTAGTAAATGTTAATCCGAAAATCACTTCTACATGAATTTGATCAAAATTAGTGATGTAATATGGCGTATACTTAACTTAATGTTGGATTAGAAACATAAAGTACGAGAAGAACGTCTCTGCTTCTTATGGCAATCAGGTTTACTTCTTGCCTAATTTAATAAGGTTGGATCAAAACTATCTGATAGTACTAACTAGTATCTAAAAAGGCATGTCTATTACAACTTTCTTTAGTGCAGATAAAATCTAACCAATTCATTTGATAGACTGTGACAGACGTACATGTAACCGAGATCCAAACGGAACGTGGAACGGAAAGTACAAAAAACGGGAGAAATTACTTATCCAACATTACTTATCCAACATATTGTATATAGATATTCCCTCTCCTGTTAATTTAAGCTTGGCAATGCGAACACTATCTTTTTTTCTTCACCTCCTCTTCTTTCAAAATCTTAAATTGATTTCATTAGATTAAGAAGGCCATAAAGAGATTCTTACCCCCTATTTCTTATTACTATTCGGAGTAAAGGTAAAGGGAAAAACAACAAGGATCTCGTACTGCTTTAGCATGATACCACGCAAACAGCTTTTTCACCACGAGAATCGAATGGACTCTTCCCGACTAAATTATTGTTTAATTATCACAGCATTTCGAAATGAATCATTCCGACTGAATTAGTGATGACCCTCCGTGGATTCTCCAATATAAGCTGCAGCTAAAGTAGCAAAAATCAAAGCCTGTATGGCACTTGTAAATAATCCCAAAAGCGTCATTGGTACAGGAACAATTAGAGGTACTGGGGAGACGAGGACAGCTACTACCAACTCGTCGGCTAAAATATTTCCAAACAGTCGAAAACTAAGCGATAGGGGTTTAGTAAAATCTTCCAAAATATTGATAGGTAGCAGCACCGGAGTTGGTTGGATATATTTACCAAAATAACTGAAACCTCTCTTCCGTAAACCCGCATAAGAATGTGCTACTGATGTAAGCAAGGCTAACGCAACAGTGGTGTTGATATCGTTGGTAGGTGCAGCCAACTCCCCGTGGGGTAACTGAACGATTCGCCAAGGAAATAAAGCACCAGACCAATTGGAAACAAAAATGAACGGAAACATCGTTCCAATAAATGGAACCCAGGAACGGTATTCTTCTTCCCCCATCTGGGTCCTCGTTAAATCCCTAATAAATTCGAGAACATACTCAATAAAATTCTGGCTGCCTGTCGGTATAGTTTGTAGATTTCTGGCACCTATAATAGGTAAAGCCAATAACAGGGCGATAACGATCCAGGAGGTTACAAGAACCTGCGCATGAACCTCGAAGACTCCTACTTGCCAATAAGAATGTTAGCCTACTTCTACACTCGATACTTGATACAGATTATCCATCTTATAAATTTCCAGTTGGTCTACGTGCATGATATCCCCCTCTCAATGGAGATTTTTATCCAAAATATTTGAGGTAATCACTACAATTCTTTCTTGTCTTTTAGGAAGTAGCAAGAGCAAGCTCTGTTTTCTTTTTTATGAATTTGGGTGATATCCGAGAAAATCTTTTGCTATTTCGTCAGAAGTTGTCGAGGCAGTTATCAGTCCCGGCTTTTCCGTCTGTTAATTTACCTTTGAGTTTGAACGACCTTCACAAATAGCTACTGTTAGTTTATTCAATATCCATCGGATTGAGGGTCGCGCGTCGTCATTACCGGGAACTGGGATATCTACAAGATCCGGATCACAATCTGTATCGACAACACAAATTGTGGGAATACCTAAAATAATACATTCTTTAAGAGCAATAGATTATTCGTGTTGATCAGTAATTATCACAATATCGGGTAAATTTGACATATATTGAATTCCGCCTAGGTATCTTTTCAATTTAGATAGTTATCCTCTCAAAGTCGCTGCCTCTTGCTTTGGAAGTCAGTCGAATCCTCCCGTATCTTCTTCGTTTTGTAAGTATTGAAACTTATGAAGACGCATTTCTGTGGTGAACCAGTTTGTTGACGTACCTCCTAGCCATTTTTTATTCACGTAGTGACATTGAGATCTTGTCGCGGCTGATGCTATCAAATCAGCTACCTCATGTTTTGTACCAACCGTTAAGAATTCCTTTCCCTCCGCTGCTGCATCAAATACTAGATTACAAGCTTCAGATAAAAGACGAGCAGTCTGAGTGAGATCGAGGATATGGACACCCTTTCGTTCTGTAAATATAAAAGGTGACATTTTAGGATTCCATTTATGAGTTTGGTGACCAAAATGGATTCCGGCTGCCATCATCCCCTTCAAATCAATATTCCAATTTTTCTGTTGCATTTTCTCCTCAAATATGAAAAACTATAAATTCTTCCTATTTTAACTAAATTTGATAAATTATTACAATCTGATGATCAATTTTGCGAGTTGAAACACACAAAAACATTATTGAATACCACGTTTCAGCTAATTTAAAGATGGAGGGGTCGACTTAAGCCCGTTAGAATAAATAGATTGGGGTCGACATTTTGCTCCTTGCGGTAACAACATAAATCAGATTTTGTTCCCCAAGTTGGGTTCTTGCTTTTTCTATTTATTGCCAAATAGAACCGCTTCCGCTTATTAACTTTTAGTTGGCAAACGATTTCCGGACTACCTGTTCCAACGGGGACGGTGTCGCCGAGAATAACGTTCTCTTTCAATCCTTTTAACCGATCGATGCGACCGCGGAGGGCAGCTTTGGCCAATACTCGCGTAGTTTCTTGAAGACTCGCCTCTGATAAAAAACTAGTCGTACTAAGGGCTGCCCGTGTCATTCCCAGTATAATAGGTTCGTAAAAGATTGGTCTCTTTAATACACGGTTCATCCGCTCCGCCTGTGATAATTCAACAAGTTCTCCAGGAAAGAATACATTGGTTATCCCATCCTCCAACGCTACGACCCTTGATGTCAGTTGCCAAATAATAATTTCTAGATGTTTGTCGGATATTTGTACCCCCTGAGATTCATAAACTTCTCGAATTTCATTGGTTAAAATCAGTTGGCAATGTTCCAGACTTGTTCCAGTACTTAAGAAATGACTCCAGAAGTTCCCAATTAATCTTATAATACCCCGATTCCATCTTCTGAAAAGATCTTCAATTTTTGTTGGAATAGGAGCAACAGAACGAGACTCCAATAGCTGCTCAACCTTTGGAAGACCCTGAGTGATGTCTCCAGACTTCAACCTATCATATGGTAATGTTATTAATGTCTCCCCCTCTCCGATAATGTCTCCAGATATCTTATGAGGAGCTGCTCCTTGATTTGCCAGAATAGTTTTACCAGTTCTGATTAATAAATAATCGTGGCGAATGGCTACGACCTGACCAGACTTGAGAAATACACTACTTCTACAAAATAATCGACTTGCACTGATTAGTAATCCTAGATTAACTGACAGGATTCCCCGAATGAATAATTTTGATGGCGAATGAATTGGATTTTCTAACAAGAATGTAGTTAAAAAAGGATTTCTAGAACATCTCAATACTGATCTATTCTCATCAATTAGATACTGATGTCTATGTTCCGACCTATCTGTTGCAGACATATCTATCAAATGGTTGAAAAAATAATTGATGCAGAGGAAGGCTTCTCCACCTAGCAGCAGGTGAGGGGGAACATATGAATAACAAATTGTGTATAAAGTCCCTACTAGACCTACTTTTTCAATTTCTAATTGGAAGAAGGTGAAGCTCGATCTCTCAATTTTAGTCGTCCTCTCTTTACTACTTAGATTCGGAAGGCTTTCCGAACAAGATTCACATTTGAAACCGGGTAAAGCGTTTTTCAAACTCCCAACTGAGCTGCCTACACCTGATTCTAAGCACGATAAATATTCCTCAACTCTTTTTTCATAGCTATTATTGATTGAATAAGCAAAAAAGTTTCTACGATAAAAATCAAAAGGCGACAAAGTTAGAAAAGACCCATCACGCTCTGGAACCGAATAAACAGTAATACTCCGACATTTGTGAACTAAATTAGTACCGTCGTTGGATAAATTCATCTGAGCGCGAAAGGATTTGTCAACGGACACCAATTTGTTGGAAACCTGACTAACTCTAAGACTTCGTACGAGGGAAGATGCTAACAGATTAACCTGAATAGAAGTACTAAATAGATTATTGATTCTCACATTGATGAGAGATAAATAATTCTTTTTCGCAGAAATGATATTATGAGCGTGTTTCCGCCATTCAGACACTGAAGAAGTTCGAATTAATTGGGTAGTCTTGTGACTAATCCTTCTGATTCTCTCATCATTTCTGTAGAAGATATAGAAAAGGATTTGAACGTTCGTGCGTTTCTGTGTCTTCGACTTATCACTACGGAAGACCCCTTGCGCCAGAAAATCTCTAAATACGTCGTACCTGACAACTGGTCTTGCTGGGACGAGGGCTTCTCTTTTCCCATAAAGTGTAACCGAGTGGAAGTCAATCCAATCCCCGATTTCAATTCCATTGGGAATCAAATTACCCGGTTCTATTAGATTACTATTCTGTCTTGATAGATTAGTTGCCGCTTCCAGATTACAGATATATCCGGGTAATACTCTTATTGTAATACTATTTGGTAACGGCTTATCGACTTGGATCAGTCCACCTACTTGACTATTAATAGTATCAGCTACTCGTTCGTCTTCCCCTGTAGTAGTATTGTTTGTTACCAAAATAAATGAAAATAATGGGGGTTCATATACAGTATAAGTGTCTTCAGGAATTAGGAAGGAATTGCTCCCTCCAACTACTTTATACCATGAGCCGGAAGTCGTTTCTTCCGCCTTAGCGTCAAAGACAAATATCTTTTTATCAGCAGATTCAACTTCTGCGATGTCATAAGTTGTAATCCCCGCAGTATGAGTTTGGTAGCCACATCTCTCATAAGGTGTGAAGATATCATCTTTTTCTAAAATGTTATTTAATTGAACAACATCAACATTTACAAAACATAATTGATTGAGATTTGATTGTTGTCTTTCCAACGATGGAAAAAAGGATTCAGCTTTTCCGGACCGTTTTATCCTGATATTCGATAAAATAGAGTTAGATGTTGAAAGGTTTGACCAACTTGAAAAATAATTTGTATTGATTCCAAAATCTCGAATACGCTTTTGCAAACTCCCGCAATTGGCAGCATCAATCTTCTTTTTGCCAAGTCCTTTGGAGGAGTTGCACCTTCTATTGATTTCAATAAAGTTACGTCTAATGTCGACTCTATCCTGATCTTTATGAAACAAATAGTTTTCCTCAGATTCTCTAAAAGCTCCTGAAAGAATCCGTATATGGCCCGCCTCGCGTACGGCATGAATAGGATTACTTATGCAATCGCGCACATGCCACACAAATTTACTCCAGTGAATTTCCCCCTCTAGATTTGGATAGATAGATTTTTGGATCCGTTCCTTAAGTGGAAATTCTTTGGATCGTACTTCTGCGATAATTTGCTGCGCTTCAACATACTGACCGTTTCGAATCATAAGTAGACTTCGAGCTGGAATGACAAAATTGTGTACATCGTTACAACTCGTGATAAAAATAGATAGATCATTTTGACACATCCAAGCAGGATGCCCATGTCGCGTACGTGTGGGATAAGCCAACCTCCCATCAAAATTAATAAGTCCATTAAAAGGAGTTCGTACGTATTCTGCGATATCGCCCGTAAATACTCCACCTGTATGAAAAGTTCTTGATGTTAATTGAGTTCCTGGTTCTCCAATAGATTGACCGGCAATGATACCGACGGCTTCCCCCAATTCTACTAAATCGTAATCAGCAAGACTCCGACCGTAACACAACTGACAAATCCGGAAAATGCTTTTACGTGTCAAAGGAGATCTCACATATATTGGCTGCGTCGATACTACTGAGTTACCAGCCAGTCCATCACTGATATCTTGATTACGGGTGGCAATACATCTGGCATCCCGGTATACATTATCCGCCAACACGCGTCCAATCAATTTTTGATATGATATTATTTCACGAGATTCTCGTTTCCCCTCAATGAAACTAGGCGAAGCAATACTTTTGCTAGTTTCGCAATCTTTTTTACGTACCACAATGTGTTGGACCACTTCAACAAGCCTGCGTGTTAGGTATCCGGCATCAGAGGTTCGAACGGCAGTATCCACAACTCCCTTGCGGGCGCCGTAACAAGAAATGATATATTCTGTCAGTGATAGGCCTTCGCGGAGGTTTCTTCGGATAGGTAGATCGATTACTTGTCCCCGCGGATCTGACATCAAGCCTCGCATGCCAAGCAACTGATGTACCTGGGAAATACTCCCCCGTGCCCCCGAAAAAGACATCATGTGGACTGGATTTAAAGGATCGATCATTTTGAAACTTGGATTCAGTTCTCGCTTCAAACATTCGCTTGTGGCGTACCAGGCTTCAATTGATTGGCGTAACTTCTCCACAGCATGCAAACTCCCGTAACGGTAATGATGCTCCGACACGTAGCCTTATTTCTCAGCGTCTTGTACAAGCCATCCTCTGGACGGTACTGCTAAAAGGTCGTCGATTCCCAGTGAGACAGATGCTTTTGTAGCTTGCTGAAAACCCAAAATCTTAACTTGATCCAAAATATTTGTTGTAGATGCAATTCCAAAACAAACGATTAATTTGCTGATGAGTCGCCTCATAGCAACTCTATCTATTGTTTTGTTGCAGAACGGTAACTCAATTTGATTTGTCATTATAAGAACCTTAACTTATATAGCTTTTTATATTTTGATGAAATAATTTAGATTTAAGTATTATTAATCAATAATTCTAATTTAAGCGACTTAGTAATTATTTATTAAGTAAATATATCTACATATATCTATTTAGATTAAAAAGATTTTTCATTCTTCATTAGTGCGGCTAATTAACTATAGCCCCTCCGTATCGTGTCATCATATCCGATGCGGGCGAAGTAGTAGACTAAGAAGCCATCGATACACCTTGGATCGCCTCTTTTAATTGTTGATTAAATAAAATACGACCAGCCGTAGTAAGTACATGTATAGTTGAGACATTTCCCCTCCTACACTTTCTAATCTGGTAATTATCATAGAGTTGAAGAGAGGTTCCCGAGGATTCATATTGAGATTCAATAGGTAATTCGCGATTTTTCGAGCTAATCATTTCCAAATTTAATTCCCATCGAAGCCACAAGAAGGTACAAAAGTCGATTTGATTTGATTCCTTGGCCCTGAGTATGTCGTAATAACTACCGAAAATGGGTAGTCCGGCAGAGTAGACGTCACCCTCTCTCACAAAAGCGGAATGCCTGTTTCCATAAACTCCTTGCTTATTCTCAATTGTTAATACATAAAGACCAAGAAGCATGTCTTGACTAGGTGCAGATACAGAATCACCCGTAGCAGGGGATAATAGATTTACGTGCGAAAACATCGGAAGACGAGCTTCAATCTGAGCTTCAAGAGATAAGGGCACATGAACGGCCATCTGATCTCCATCAAGATCTGCATTAAACCCCCCACAAACCAATGGATGCAAACGAATAGCACGCCCTTCTATTAAAATGGGTTGAAATGCCTGTATACCTAGCCTATGCAAAGTAGGTGCCCGATTCAATAGTATGGGGTGACCCCGCATAACTTCTCTGAGAACTTCCCATATAATGGGATCTCCTTCTCGTATCATACTTTTAGCTGATCGCAGATTACAAGCAAGATGTCATCCAATCAAGTTACGAATTACAAATATTTGAAAAAGTTCGATTGACATTTCTCGAGGTAATCCACATTGATGTAATGAAAGAGATGGGCCGACGACAATAACAGAACGGCCTGAGTAGTCGACTCGCTTTCCAAGCAAATTCTCGCGAAATCGTCCCTCTTTGCCCTCAATAAACTCTGAAAATGACTTGTAGGGTCTATTGTTAATATCTCTCATTGGTTGCCCACGTATACCATTATCGATGAGAGCATCAACAGCTTCTTGAATAAGTCTCTTCTGACAAACGATTAATCCCTCCGGCGTAAATTCACTGCCCGATAAGAATTCAACGAGGGTATTATTTCGATGAATTACCTTTCTATAAAGCTCATTAAGGTCAGAAGTAACTAATTCACCTTCATATGATTCAACTATTGGTCTCAATTCAGGTGGAAGAACCGGCAAGATATCTAAAACCATCCATTCTGGTTTTAGATTTGTCCGTAAGAAATCCTTGGCTAATTTCATCCGTCTAACCAGAAGGTCTTTCCTCCTTTGAATTGTTCGATCTTCCCATTCATTACCAACAGGCTTTTGCTTCGTAAGCGCTTGCCACTCCGAATATGCACGATGGATAACATCTTGCAGGTCCAAACCAGTCAATCCTTTTTTGACGGCATCCCCACCAGTGGCGATTTCGTTACCTTGAAGCGTTTCATAATTTCGAGTAGAAAAAAAGGCAGGAAGCATGTTTCTCCAAGATCGGTCTTCATAATTGAATAAGCCCCGCAATCTTAAGAGGTTGGCCCTCTCGGACACGGGCCTAGCAAGAAAAAGATTGGGATAGGTCGAGTGTTGACCCCCCCCCCTTAGAATCGGACGCGATTGTTTCCTCTCATCCGGCTCGAATAACTAATTATGAAATTGTTTCAAATTTACGGTTTCGAGACGTGTTGGCACCGTATCTTCGAAGATGAAATAGTTGTTCATTACTCGGATTTAAACTCCTTCTTTTTCGAGTAGTCTTGGACCCCCGTATTGATCGATCTACTAAAAAAGAAATAATTTTCTACCTTCTATATCTTCTTTAGTTTAATCGGAGGCTGGGGATATTTCCCTTGTTCCCAATGCGATCATTTCTCTCTTTGGGTTTCCACTCCACTTCGATGGCTGCTAATTAAATTGAACAAGAAAATCAATGCGATGCCTAAATTTTCATAACCATCTCTTTGTTTTTTATCGATATCTAGAAATAGATATGGAATACTAGTTAGATTAAAAAACTTTTTATTCTTTTTTTTTTGAAAAAGAGAAAGAAAGCCGAAGGTAAAAAGAACTTGATTCTCAACCTATCAGCTGAAATGGAAATAAGTTTTACGAAGCCCAATTGTTAGATTTTTTGCTAAAAATTAACCATGGAAGAGATTCCCCATCATGCACACGGTAGCTTTTACCCCGAGTTAGACAATAATACTCGATCAACGCGAGAGACATGTCGGTTAGAGGCTTTCCATTTCTATTTGGAATGACAGTTTACGGACAATCTGTAGTGATCGACATATACAATCGAGTCACACATCGCAATATACTGGGCTTTCTGGTTCTTTAAGAGGTTTAGCAAGTAGATTTGCAACATAACTAGGAATTCGTTTCAAAAACCACACGTGAGTGACTGGACATGCAAGTTTAATGTATCCCATTCGATATCTTCGAACCCGGGAATCAATAAACTCAACTCCGCAATGTTTGCACAACTTAGAATCCTCCTGTTCGTTATCGACGGAGCGGTAATTTCCACATGCACAAACGCCACTTTTTAGGGGTCCGAGTATCCTTTCACGAAATGAGCCATCTCTCTCTGGTTTGTGAGTCTTGTAATGCAACGTGTAAGGTTAATCGACTTGTCCAACGATGTCTCCATTGGGTAACTCTCTTTCAGCCCAACTACGAATCTGGTCAGGAGAAGCCAATCCAATTTGAAGCTGTTGATAATTCGCTCGATGAATCATATTATAAGAAGTTTTGATTAATTACTCACGAAAGAAGTTTCAATTAACTATCAAATAATTTCACTCTCCCTTTCCAAACCTTCTTCAATTATAAAATTGTACTCCAGGTTCAAACCCATGCAACGTAACTCCCGAACTAGCAATCGGAAAGACTCTGGAACGGTATTGGGCTTGGAAACAGGTTTTCCAGTCATAATTGCACTAAGTACCTTGTAACGAGCCTGAATATGATCTGATTTAATTGTAAGCATTTCTTGCGACGTATAAGACACTCCAAAACCCTCCAAAGCCCGTACTTCCATTTCTCCAACCCGCTGTCCCCCTCGTCTAGATCTTCCCTTGAGAGGTTGCTGCGTAACAAGTGCGTACGGTCCGCTCGATCGCGCGTGAATTTTATCGTCGACCTGATGAATTAGTTTCATCATATATCCTTTTCCAATTGTAATAGGTTGCACAAAGGATTCACCCGTTCGTCCATCGATCAATCGACTCTTTCCGGGGTGATCGGGTTCAAATAACCATGGATTATGGGTGATCGCACTTGCTTTACAAAGTTCTGCAAGTACTAATTTTCTAGAAGCTTCCCGTTCATACCTTTCATCAAAAGGTACTATACGGTAATGGGTTTTCAAAAACTCCCCGGCTAATCCAAGTAAGCATTCGAAAATCTGTCCTACATTCATTCGTGAGGGTACTCCTAAAGGACTTAATATCATGTCAACTGGTGTTCCATCTTGCAAATAAGGCATATCCTGTCTGGGCAATATTTTTGACACAATACCTTTATTTCCATGTCTGCCGGCTATCTTATCACCTACTTGTATCTTACGCTTTTACAATATATAAATATGAATAACTTCTAAATCGTTTGAAGTATCGTCTTCAGGATAAACCCACCTGACATCAATGACTCGACCTCTTCCACCAATCGGAACTTTCGGACAGCTTTCTCTTGCATTAATTAATTGTATACCGAAAATGGCTTGTAACAATCTTCCTTCCGGAGCACGTGATGAATCTGTCCCCTCTTGGGGCGTCAGTTTGCCGACCAAGGCATCTCCCGCCTCTACCCAAGATCCTGATTCTACAACCCCATCTTCGTCTAGGTGTCGAAGTGTGTGACTATCCAATTGAGGTATTTGCTTAGTAACCCTTTCAGGACCCTGATTTGTTGTGCAGACTTCAACTTCATGTCTTTCAATGTGAAAGGATGTAGAAATATCTTCATATATTGGTCGTTCGCTAATCAGCACCGCATCTTCAAAATTGTAGCCTTCCCAAGGCATATAGGCTACTAGGATATTTTTACCCGAAGCTGATTCTCCCCCGGCAGTTGCTGCCCCATCCGAGATAAATTCTCCGCGTTTCAGTAATTCTCCCACTAAAGCCTTGGAATTTTGGTGTAGACAGGTATTGCTGTTGGAACGCCCATATATCTTTAATCGATTAGTTGTAACACTTAGAACTACATCATTGCCTGGTATTTCATCAATTGATAGTAGTTCAACAGAATTGCCATCAATATATCGGATTTATCCTTCTCGTTCAGATACAACTACACTTCCAGAATCTGAAGCTACTTAACTTTCTAGCCCAGTTCCTACAAAACATCTTTCGGAATTAACCAGTGGAACCGCCTGACGCTGCATAGTAGAACCCGTTAAGGCGCGGTTCGCGTCATTATGCTCAATAAATGGAATGAGTGAAGCGCCGACAGAAAAATAATGCAAGGGATGAATGCTTCGGAAATCAACCTGTTCCCAAAGGACGCTGAGGAATTCTTGTTGATATCGAACCAGTATAAGCTCTTTCTCCCTAGCTCTCCATTGGGATATTAATGAATTTTCAGTTGCTATTCGATAGCAATCATCTTCAGTAGGAGATGAGTATATTAATTGCTCTTTTTCGGATGATTCCGAAATCTTGAGGTACGGGCTTCGCAAAGATCCGGAGTTGCTAACTTCTGCCTGAATAGCTAGTGATGAAATAAGGCCAGCATTCATGCCTTCCGATGTTTCGATTGGGCAAATACGGCCATAGTGACTAAAATGGATATCTCTAGCTTGAAAACTGGCGGTTCGCCGTGTCAATCCGCCAGGACCGACGGAACTTAATTTCCGTCTATGCACTAGTTCTGATAATGGATTTATTTGGTCTAGAAATTGTGATAGGGGATGTGATCCAAAAAACTCCTTGAAAGTTGCTATTATTGGTGTAGGCGTTACTAATCCCCGTGGATTTACAGCGCGTTTGCGCCTAACGGCCCTAGATAGATTTTGTCGAATCAAATTTTCTAAACGGGTTAGGGCCAACTTCAATTGTTCCTGAAGCAAATCCGCGACAGATCGAACACGTCTATTTTTCAGATGATCTATGTCATCAAGGTTGCCCATTCCGTAGCTTATTTCTATTGAATGATCTGCAGCTGCTAATATGTCTTGGGGTAATAGAAAATATTCCTCCTCGGGTACATCAAGAGTTAGTTTGATATTTAGATTTCGTCGACCAATTCGTCCCAACTCAAATCTATGCTGGGAAAACCTCTTCTGTAGTTCCTTGAATATAGATTCTGAGAATGAGATATCCGCGTCTGCAGCAGAGTATGAATTTTTATAAAGTTCTGCTATAGCATCCTCCGACGATTCGACGGTTCCTTCTTGTTTCTTTAAGATATTTGAAAAAATCTTGGGGTAACGAGCATTTCGCAAGATATCTACCTTGCTTAACCCCATAGCTATTAATAAGATCGAAATGGATATCTTCTTCTTCTTGCTGATACGAATCCAAATTTTTTCCCTTCTATCTATTTCTAATTTGAATCTCCCTCCCCGATCCGAAATTACAGTGCTAGTATATGCGGAAATTCCTTTCTGATCGGATTCTCGGTTGTAGTAAATACCGGGACTTCTCAAGATTTGACTTACCAAAACCCTGGCAACCCCGTTAATAGTAAACGTCCCTTTAGAATTCATCCAAGGAATAGATCCGGGTCGCACGTCTTCTTCTTGTACTACTCTATCTCCGCTACGAATCAATTAAACTGGTACATATGGATCGGATGAGTATGTGACACATTGATACGCGACGTCTCTCTCTTCGACTGAAGGTTGCGTCAATTGATACTGTCTACTAATAACTCAGAATTCGACTTCCTTATCTGTATCTTCAATTTTCGGAAAATTTTCAAGTTCTTCAAGCAACCTTTCATGAATAAATCGATTAAAGCCTTCAAATTGAATTTGTGCAAGTTCTGGTAGTACGGGCATATTTTTACTTTCTCCTAACGAAGTGATGAATCGAGACTCATTCCTATTAAGAATATATCAATTAGATTTCCATATTTTCATCTTCTTATGTATGGGAAGTTGAATCGCCCCCCCTCAAAAAGAAGAAGAAATAAAAGAAATAGAATTAACTAATTCTCCTTCTTTTAGTTAGACACAACCAATTTTTCATGAAGATTTATATGACAATGTTTAAACAAGAAGAGTGTAAGAAAAATGATATCTCGTACTTCTTGAGGAAGTTTTTTGCACCAGAAGTTCAATCATTCTTATGAGCTGTAAATGAGAAAGATCTGTGCGATCTAGGATTGGTAGAAATAGTGAAGCAAACTAACTCTTTTTGTCCAAATTAGTTGCAACACTTATGGATGCGAAGATGCGACAATCATTGATAGGAAGAAGCAGGAAATACGTAGCAGTAAAACGAGTTTAGTAATTATATCACGTAAGGTATTTCGACTACCAGAGAAAGATTGAAAACCAGACAGATGCTCCTTCTTCTACAGCATCAAATAACTTCTTTTCAAAATTTTGAACCAGATGGGATGGGAGTTGAAATTTCCGAAAAATAAATTATTTCATAAGGTAAAGAAGAAGAGAAAATATTGTTGACTCCGAGTCTATTGCTACATAGACTCCAATCAAATTCATTGGTGGGATTGTAGTTCAATCGGTTAGAGCACCGCCCTGTCAAGGCGGAAGTTGCGGGTTCGAGACCCGTCAATCCCGACGGATTCCAATGAAATAAGCTAGTTCAAAATTCACTTTATAGGATCGGGCTTGGGCCGAGCTGGATTCGAACCAGCGTAGGCGTCGCCAGCGGATTTACAGTCCGTCCCCATTAACCGCTCGAGCATCGACCCAGAATTGAGAAATGAATACCCCCAGGGGAATTCGAATCCCCGTCGCCTCCGTGAAAGGGAGGCGTCCTAGGCCTCTAGACGATGGGGGCCCAGTTACCTCTTAAGGTAGATTAAGAGTATTTCCCATCAGTTGTCAATTTAAGAGATTAACAAGGAAATAATGAGAGAATCCATCTTTTTAAAAACCTAAATTAGGGTTGTAGCAGCAGCAGAAGTAATAATGACTTCAACCATTTCTTTATTTATCATTAATATACATTCAACTAATTGGAGCAATTCAGCAATTCCTACAAAACGGACGCATCAGGATGATACTATCTAAAGACAAACACTAGTATTCTCGATATTTCATTTCGTGATATACTATGTAATCAATATCAAAAATTCAGATTCGATATTTTTATTCTTAATTGATTAGCTAGTAATTCGGTCGACCCGAGTAGTTAAAAAGAGATGGTTTATAATAGAATCCGAGAGTTTTTTCGACGAAACCGCTCGAGCTATTTTCCAACTGATGATTTGAACTACCAATACGGAAGTAAATATTCTCGCGTTTGTAGCTACTGCACTTTTCATTTCGATTCCGACAGCTTTTCTGCTTATTCTTTACATTCAGACGGCCGCGCAGAATAACTAGTAATTGGTAACTTATTTGACTACCAATTTGTCAATAAATCTTCATATGCAAGAGCAACGGAGAAGGTATACCATCTGTTCTTTATTCGTAAAATAGAGCAATATGCAAACCGCTACTCCTGCTTTAGATGAGATTTTTCGCTACCGCTACCATTACTGCTACTAACAACTTATTCTCAACGTAGTGCCCCCTCCGATTAGCTTTTTTCTGTCAGTCAGAGTCTATGTTTTTCTATATTGTTTTCATACTTCTGAATATCGCATATTATGCATTATTCTCGAATACAACTTCCCAAAATTGATAGATCACCTTCTTGTTTGATCTATCAATTTTTGTTGTTCATTCAATTACTTCTCTTTTTTACAAATCTGATTTTGACCCAATGACTAATATTAGGTGGCTATATCCTCTGAATATATCTATATCTATATATATAGATATATTCATATATCTTATAAATCAACCTACACAAACCAATAAAAAATAAGTGAAGTATCCGGACAGAAAGTATGGTCCCAAAAGATGTCAAGTATACATTAACTTCCGTTTTTTCATTCTGGGTGCAGTTATACCGTCAGACAAAACAATGAAATTTTGAGTTAACAAAGTAACATAACAATGACCGGGGTAAGTTCCGGCTCATAGTGAAGAAATAAGATCAGTCTATTAGAGTACTAGATTAACCTATTTTGTTATTTTCATCTTCGTTTCGAAGTGACAAAAAAATGGGTGGAAGGAGAAGATATCAGTTTATTCCAATTTGATAATTCTATCTCCAGTCCGATGTTGGAGAATTTTTTAGCATTTGTTAGTTAGTAACAACTATGGGGGAATATCCCCCGGCTGCACCATCCTTTTCACTCAACTATAAAATTTGAGGCGGGAAAACACGAATCTATGGTCTCATCATGACTGCAAGTATCCCCCGAAATCAGGCTACTGAAGGGACAGCTAATCATTTGTTACAAACCGCTTCGTCCCCAAACTACAAGTGAAAGGGAAAATGTGGAAATCACCGTCAAGGCAGCCCAAGCTATAGTAACTAAGTCCGTATTTGTAATTCCTATCTACTTACTCTCTCGATTTTTATCAATTACTAATTATTTATAAGTCCAAATACGAAACAAAGCTTAAAAAAGCTTAAAATTTGTTGCTAATAAGGAGCAAACACCTAATTTAATGAAGTAGTTCAACAACAGGAGATACTGCGTGTGTAAAATATTCTTATTTTTTCTTTCTTTTTTTTTTTCAATGGTACCGGTTGATAGCTCCCTATTACTTAATAGATTTTGGCAACTTAGACCTTCTGATTATCAATTAATGATATACTAAATTAGGATTGTTTATGCGTAACGCATCGAGACACATGAAATGTGATAGGCTATAACAGGCTATAGAGCACCTCAACCTGTATCCGATTTCGACGCAATAAATAATCCTTTCTAAAAAAGGATTTTCTAAATGAGTCAATCCAAGTAAATGAAATAGATCTAGATTCCTTCTCTTCATAAAAGGCTCTCTTGTTAGGCGACACCCAGATTCGAACTGGGGCATTAAGGATTTGCAGTCCTACGTCTTACCGCTTGACTATGTCGCCCTATGTTTGCTAGTAGCAAACAGTGCCTATCCAGGCGAAAACAACATCCAAATTAGATTGTCAAATAGCATGTAACTGAATGACGTGATTGTAGCATCAATGCCTAGTAGTTATACTACTAGTTCTACTAACTAGTAATAATTATATTATCTGCCAGAAAAGTTAGCAAGTAAGTAGTTGCCTCCCCCCCCCCCCCCCGTTCCCTACCTACCCCAGGCAATTCACCTATGGTATACAATTGATTGCTATATGTTTGATGCCAAAATAGCTACTTTGGCAAACTTTTTTTGCCTCGAAAACTCATTGCTTCGAAGTGAAGACGGAGTAGTAAAATAATAAGAATTAGGTAGGTCTTCACTTCCAATCAATCGTTAATTGATTAATTAACATTTGAAGCTTTTTACTTCTCTTTCAACTTTCCATTATGAAAATTGATTGGATTTTATCATTATCTTTTATTATCCATATCTATATGGCAGAACCTTTTTATTTTATATGGGATAGGCGGATAGCGGGAATCGAACCCGCGTCATCTCCTTGGCAAGGAGATATTTTACCATTCAACTATATCCGCATAATCTGTTATATTATCTTAATCTTGTTATGGAGTTTGGACAAAAAGAAGTTTACGTACGTATCTATTTTAGATTTAGAACTAAAAATTCCCATTTATGGATAGGGCAACCCTAGGTCTATTCTATTAACCGCTTAAGTGTAAATTGACTACACTACGGCTACGTAATCTATTTTCTAAGGATTTTCATCAGTAAAAATATGCTCTATATTTGGCAACTCCACCCGTAATGGCAAATTACGAGAGGAGGAACCGAGACAATACAAAATCTTCATTAAGAAATAAACGAATTAGGTATACCTACCAAAAAAACTGATCCAATCCATAATGACGCCCCTGAAAAAACTATATTTTTATTGTTGGACCAGCCATCAGGGGATGCAAAGGCAACGGGCACCCCTACAACTAATAAAAATGAAGTGGCAACTAATCCAAATAGAGACAGTTGGAATGCGATAGTCATAATTCTAATTGTTTCCCCACTTAGTTAAGGCATAGACTGTTCATACCATCCAATCCTCATCCAACCGAACTCTCGATTCGCCACGAATTACTTTGTAGACGAGGCGCGGAGAGCTTATCACTAACTACCTCAAATTTCATAAGGTTCTCGTTGATTAATAGTTTAGCTTCCGGAAGTAGAGATGATTATACGTAATAGTTTCATGGAGAGATGGTCGAGCGGTTTAAGGCTCCAGTCTTGAAAACTGGCATGGTAAGAAGATGCCATCGAGGGTTCGAATCCCTCTCTCTCCTGCTTTTTGTAGCAAAAAGAAGCTGGGCAGGAAGTGCAATAGTAATTAATTATTTATTCTTACGTGCCTTGAAATATCTTTCCTTATGCTATCAAACTTGGAATTAAGTTGATATTACAGATGACATTATTTAGGTAGTGAACTTGGCACTGACCTAAACCTAAGTAGGTATATATATCTATATATAGATATATATACCTACTTGTTAACAAGAAAAAAGAATCGAAACAAAGATTTCTACCCCCTCTTCATCATCTTGAAATAGATTTTCAAGTCTTAATTAAGAGGTGTCATAGAAAGAACGGGTTCGGTATCGCGGTCAATTCCTTTTTCAAACCCGGCTGCGGCTGCGCGAGCCCTACCCGCGTGCCATAAATGACCCACGAAAAAGAAGAATCCCAGGACAAAGTGAGAGGTTGCTAACCAACTCCGAGGAGATACGTAGTTTACGGCGTTAATCTCGGTAGCTACCCCACCTACGGAGTTTAGAGAGCCCAGGGGAGCATGAGTCATATACTCCGCAGATCGTCGCTCCTGCCAGGGTTGTATATCCCTCTTCAACTTACTAAGATCTAAACCGTTGGGACCCCTTAAAGGCTCTAACCAAGGAGCGCGAAGGTCCCAGAAGCGCATGGTTTCCCCTCCAAAAATAATTTCTCCCGTAGGGGAACGCATCAGGTATTTACCTAACCCAGTGGGGCCTTGTGCGGAACCTATGTTCGCACCGAGACGCTGGTCTCTGACAAGAAAAGTAAAAGCTTGTGCTTGAGAAGCTTCTGGACCGGTAGGACCATAAAATTCACTAGGATATGCTGTGTTGTTAAACCAAACGAAACAGCAGGCAGTGAATCCAAAAATGGAAAGAGCTCCCAAGCTATAGGATAAGTAAGCTTCCCCGGACCATACCAAAGCACGACGAGCCCAGGCAGAGGGTTTTGTTAATATGTGCCAAATTCCACCAAAAAGGCAGATGGATCCCAACCAAACATGTCCTCCGATGATATCTTCCAGATTATCCACACTTGCAATCCATCCTTCTCCCCCAAAGGGAGATTTCAGTAGGTAACCAAAGATAATATTAGGGCTTAAGGTGAGATTTGCAATCTCTCTCACATCCCCACCCCCGGGTGCCCATGTGTCGTACAACCCTCCAAAATAGAGTGCTTTGAAAACTAGGAGAAAGGCTCCAAGACCTAGTAGTATTAAATGAATACCGAGAATTGTGGTCATCTTATTCTTATCTTTCCAAGTATAACCGAAGAAAGGAAAAGATTCCTCTAACGTTTCGGGACCAATTAAGGCGTGATAGATACCCCCAAATCCCAAGACTGCGGAGGAAATCAAATGGAGTACTCCAGAAACAAAGTAGGGAAAGGTATCGATTACTTCCCCGCCAGGACCCACTCCCCAACCCAGAGTAGCCAAGTGGGGAAGTAAGATTAATCCCTGTTCATACATAGGCTTTTCTGATACAAAGTGAGCCACTTCAAACAAATTCATAGATCCAGCCCAGAAAACAATCAAGCCTGCATGAGCTACGTGGGCACCAAGCAATTTACCAGATAGATTAATTAGTCGGGCGTTGCCAGCCCACCAGGCAAAACCTGTGGTTTCCTGATCGCGGCCACCGAGCGAGAGGGTTCCATTAAAGAGCGTTTCCACGGGGTAAAACCTCCTCGGGAAATACAAGGTTTTCGTGGGGCTGATCCTGAGCTGCCATCCAGGCACGGATACCCTCGTTTAGTAATATATTTTTCGTGTAAAAAGTCTCAAACTCGGGATCTTCTGCTGCACGAATCTCTTGGGAGACAAAATCGTACGCGCGTAAATTCAGGGCGAGACCAACTACCCCAATAGCACTCATCCATAAACCCGTTACTGGCACAAATAACATGAAGAAGTGTAACCAACGTTTGTTGGAGAAAGCAACACCGAATATTTGGGACCAAAAACGATTTGCGGTTACCATTGAATAAGTTTCCTCAGACTGAGTTGGATTAAACGCTCGGAATGTGTTTGCGCCGTCACCGTCTTCGAATAAAGTATTTTCAACTGTAGCACCGTGGATGGCACATAATAGGGCCGCACCAAGGACTCCTGCAACTCCCATCATATGAAATGGATTCAAAGTCCAATTATGAAAACCTTGAAAAAATAGAATGAATCGAAAGATGGCGGCTACACCAAAACTGGGTGCGAAAAACCAACCGGATTGGCCCAAAGGGTAAACCAAAAATACCGATACAAAAACCGCAATTGGAGCGGAGAAAGCTATTGCGTTGTAAGGGCGTAGTTGCACAGACCTCGCAAGTTCAAATTGGCGTAACATAAAACCGATTAGGGCAAAAGAGCCGTGAAGAGCAACAAAGGTCCATAAACCCCCTAATTGGCACCAACGGGTGAAATCTCCTTGTGCTTCAGGGCCCCACAAAAGTAGTAACGAGTGGGCCAAACTGTTAGCGGGAGTGGAGACCGCAGCAGTCAAAAAGTTGCATCCTTCCAAGTAAGAGCTAGCTAGTCCGTGAGTATACCATGAGGTGACAAAGGTTGTACCTGTAAACCAACCGCCCAAAGCAAAGTAGGCGGTAGGAAAAAGTAGGAGGCCAGACCAACCCACGAAGACGAAACGGTCTCTTCTTAGCCAGTCGTCCATACTATCAAATAAATCTTTCGGTTCCTTAGAAGATTTTCCGATGGCAATGGTCATATTCATTCCCTCATTCAGCTCCTCAAACAATTTTTGGGTTCCCCCCCTCTTTTTTCTTTTTCGAGCCACGACGTGATGTAGTTTTGCACCTTCGCGGTGAAATGAAGTTGACCCACTAGCTAAGAAGCTGTTCTTCCCGGGAAATCATTTACGAAGGTGGAGGGCTCTTAGGAGTTATTACACGAAAATAAGACTTTAAAGATCAGTCAGGAGGTTGGATTTTCTAAGTATTTTTTTTTGCCTTGCTTCTAGGTTTGTTTTCTATCTTCTTTTTTATGTTGTGTTTTTTCGTCCAACCATTCCTTCTCTGCTATGTTTCGTCTTTTCTTTTTCATATAATTTTAGCTTCTTCTGGGGCATCTCTTTCCTCTTACTTATTTGATCCTAAGCTGATTCTGTTTGTTACGTAGTTTTTTGAGCAGTGGGTAGACCTTTCTTTTCTTCCGAGATTTTGACTTTGTCAACTATTCAGTCGTATTAAAACTACCTTGAGAATCCGACCTAGCACAAAAAGAGAACGAAGTTGTTTCTAAGAACATCTAGTGGAAGAAATACTGACTGGAGCAGCGTGAAGAGTTTATATTAATATTATAGAATGTATGTATATATGTGGGTCTGGTATCCATCCCCTTTTCAAAATTATTTCGGTACTTATTTTACCAATCCCCAGTAAAAATTGGAAGCTTTTTTGTTTGGTTTGGCCCCAAATAGCGGTAATGGATAAGCAGCATGCCGCAATTTAATCCTGAGCAGGGTATATGTTAGAATTATTAACGTCGAACAAAAAGATTCGTTGCCGATATCAAACCCCGACGGAGAAATTAAAATTGTTTCTAGGTTTCTAGAGGGAATATATAACAAATAGGAGTGCTACATACTCGAATAACTTTGACTAATTACGGGAAATTATCTCCATAAGTAGATAAGAGATTTGCCACGTAATTTCCCTTTTCAAATTGAAAATTCTATAAATACGTAGTGCCACATATATATATATATATTCATACTGGTGTTGGGAATTCGTATTCAGTTCCCGAGATAGGGATAACAAAGGAGGTTCTGCCATTAAAAATTATATCCACTTTATTTTCTTCCTTACTTCTTTGTTGTAATGGGTAGCACATTATTCGGTGTAAGAAAACTACTTAGGTAGGATACCTTGACTAAATAAAAAGCTTAACTAAAAGATTGAAGTTGATCGAATTCTATTTTCAATATTCCATTTTCAATAATTAGGTAATTTCTTAGTTGTTAGAAATGTTGGGAAATAGAACTTCTTCTTACATCAAGAAGCCATGTGGACCAAAAGCCATGTGGACCAGAGTGTTTCCATGAAACTGAATAAGTTTGATCCTCGGAGTTATCAAGGCTTCTTGACTAGCCCCTTGTCGGATTTGAACCGACGACTTACGCCTTACCATGGCGTCACTCTACCCCTGAGTTAAGGGGGCCTCAAATCCTAACTACTATCTAATTGAGCTCCACTAGACACACCGTCAAAAATTGCCCTATATTTTTACTTTTTGGAAAAAAAAACTTGATGAAGCAGAAAGGACCAGTTTTAGTCTGAAAAAAGATAGAGCTATGTCCCTAAAATTGTCCATTTTACCCTTTTATCTAGAAATAAATCTGCAGATCTACTTCTAAATAGGTTTCCGCCCCACCAAGCAACAAAGTTCAGAAAAGAGAGGAGTAACTAATAGAGGAGGCAGAAAATACCAATTAGGTTAGGTAATCCCTTCTTTTAATGCATGACATCAGATAATCACAATCTACTAATTGATTGAAAGACTTGTACCTTCTCGATATCCCAGTAAAATTAATACCAGCTCTGCCAATGAGACGCAAAAAGCTGATTTGTCTAAGCTCGCCAAGAACATCAAACATCACATTGCTGACGTAGATAAACAATTGTTAGTTTACTTCGCGGGGACAGGATTTGAACCTGTGACCTCAAGGTTATGAGCCTTGCGAGCTACCAAGCTGCTCTACCCCGCTTAGTTAATGGCTCCAACGTAATTATTATACATCTATTGAATAATTACATTGGATGGAAGTGGAAAAGACTATCTAATTCACAGACTTAAACATCATCTCTTTTTAAATAAGGAAATTTCCTATTACCAACTTGATTTGAAGACTCCAGGCAGCAGACAAGTGTGTGCCATTTCACGAAGTACGTGTCTAGATAAGCCAAAGTATCGATAATTGGATCGGGGTCGTCCGGTTAGGGAACACCGGTTGCGGAGACGAACAGGTGCACTACCTCGCGGTAAAGATTGCAATCTTTTGGAAAAAATTAGTTTACCCTGAATTGACGAGCTACTTCTAATCTGTCTCTTCAAAGATTGTCGAATGGTATGATATTTTCTGACTAATTCTTTCTTTCTTCTTTCTTTTTCAATAAGACTCTTCTTTGCCATAATTGATAAATCAGTAAGCAGGATTCGATTACTATTCTAAAACAGATTGGATTCGCACTCAGAAATCTATTTCCAAATAACTAGAAAATGGAGAATCAATTTCTAGTTCTAATTATGGATAAATAGAAGATTTTTGGCTTCGAAAATCAATTGGTTGTACAAAATAATGGGAGTACAAACTTGATGCGGAAGTAAACAATTTGGTAGTCTACAATAAAATTGGTAGTCTACAATAAAAAAAATTAGCCAAATTTACCTGATGTAGATGCTATTAGAAAAGCTGCATAGGTAAAAATGTAACCCACGGAGAAGTGGGCTAGTCCCACCAGTCTTGCTTGAACAATGGAAAGGGCGACCGGCTTATCTTTCCAACGTATCACATTTGCTAGGGGTGTTCGTTCGTGAGCCCAAGCTAGAGTTTCAATAAGTTCTTGCCAATAACCTCGCCAAGAGATTGGAAACATAAATCCGGTAGCCCACACGAGATGTCCAAACAAGAACATCCACGCCCATACAGATAAGCTGTTCATACCAAAGGGGTTATAACCATTAATAAGTTGTGAAGAATTCAGCCATAGATAATCCCTCAACCATCCCATTAAATACGTAGAAGATTCGTTGAATTGAGCAGCATTCCCTTGCCATAAAGTGATGTGTTTCCAATGCCAATAGAAGGTAACCCATCCAATGGTGTTTAGCATCCAGAAAATGGCTAAATAAAAAGCATCCCAAGCTGAGATATCGCAGGTACCGCCTCGCCCGGGACCATCGCAGGGAAAACTGTAACCAAATTCTTTCTTATCTGGCATCAACTTGGAACCGCGCGCATCTAAAGCGCCTTTGACTAAAATCAGTGTAGTCGTATGTAGGCCCAAAGCGATGGCATGGTGAACCAAGAAATCCCCAGGTCCAATTGTTAGAAATAGTGAGTTGCTACTACTGTTAATAGCATCTAACCAACCTGGTAACCATAATCCTCGACCAGCATTACTTGCTGGACTACCTGCCGAGGATAGAAGCACATCAAAACCATATAAAGTTTTACCATGAGCAGATTGAATCCATTGAGCAAAGATAGGTTCAATAAGAATCTGTTTCTCCGGAGTCCCGAAGGCTAGCATTACGTCGTTGTGGACATAGAGCCCCAGCGTGTGGAACCCCAGGAATAAACTTGCCCAACTTAAGTGAGCTATTATGGCTTCTTTATGTTCTAACATTCTTGCTAAAACATTATCTTTATTTTGTTCCGGATCATAATCTCGAATAAAGAATATAGCTCCGTGTGCGAAGGCTCCTGCCATGATAAAACCGGCAATATATTGATGATGAGTGTATAGCGCGGCTTGAGTCGTATAATCCTGTGCTATAAAAGCATAGGCGGGTAAGGAATACATGTGTTGCGCGACTAAAGAAGTGACAACCCCCAAAGCAGCTAAAGCAAGCCCTAATTGAAAATGGAGAGAATTGTTTACTGCATCATAAAGCCCTTTGTGTCCACGGCCCAACTTACCTCCTGGCGGGATATGGGCCTCAAGAATCTCTTTCATACTATGCCCAATACCAGAGTTAGTCCTATACATGTGGCCGGCAATTATAAACACAACGGCAATAGCTAAGTGGTGATGAGCAACATCCGTTAGCCACAAACTCTGAGTTTGTGGGTGAAATCCGCCCAAAAAGGTTAAAATGGCTGTTCCCGCCCCTTGAGTGCTATCAAACAAATGATTACCAGAATCGGGATTTTGCGCATAAACACTCCACTGACCCGAAAAAAACGGTCCCAATCCTTGAGGGTGCGGGGCGGCAGTCAAGAAATTACCCCATCTGACATGTCCACCCCTTGCTTCGGGGATAGCTACGTGAACTAAATGTCCTGCCCAAGCCAGAGAACTCACCCCAAAAAGTCCTGAAAGATGGTGATTAAGCCGGGATTCAGCATTTTTGAACCAAGAGATGCTTGGTTTCCATTTAGGTTGCAAATGTAACCAGCTAGCTAGTAAGAATGAAGCAGAAATAACTAGTAGAAAAATAGCTCCGGTATAGAGATCTTGGTTACTGCGTAGGCCGATAGTGTACCACCATTGGTAAACACCCGAGTAGGCAATATTGACTGGACCCGCAGCGCCCCCTCGAGTGTATGATTCGACAGCTGGTTGACCAAAATGAGGATCCCAAATGGCATGAGCAATGGGTCTCACATGTAGCGGGTCCCGTACCCACGCTTCAAAATTACCCTGCCAAGCCACGTGGAACAAGTTCCCAGAGGTCCAGAGAAAGATGATAGCTAATTGACCAGAATGCGATGCAAATATTTTTTGGTATAGACGTTCCTCGGTAGTATCATCGTGACTCTCAAAGTCGTGGGCAGTGGCTATACCAAACCAGATACGACGAGTAGTTGGGTCTTGGGATAGACCCCGGCTGAACTGTGGAAATCTTGATGCCGTAATGTTTCTCAAATCCTCCTAGCCATTATCCCACTGCAATGATTCTCGCCAGGAAGAACGCCCACGTCGTGGCAATTCCACCCAGAAGGTAGTGAGCTACTCCCACGGCACGTCCCTGGATAATACTCAGGGCCCTAGGTTGGGTGACGGGAGCAACCTTTAATTTATTATGAGCCCAAACAATGGATTCAATAAGTTCTTGCCGGTATCCGCGACCACTAAATAAAAACATCAAACTGAAAGCCCAAACGAAATGAGCCCCCAAGAATATAAGACCATATGCGGATAACGAAGAACCATAGGATTGAATGACTTGGGAAGCCTGTGCCCACAAAAAATCTCTCAACCATCCATTAATCGTTGTTGAACTTTGCGCAAAGTTTCCCCCAGTAATGTGGTTTACCACCCCCTGTTCGCTTATACTGCCCCAAACATCGGATTGCATCTTCCAACTGAAGTGAAATATAACTACTGAGATTGAGTTGTACATCCAGAATAATCCCAGGAAAACGTGATCCCAAGCCGATACTTGACAGGTGCCTCCTCTGCCAGGACCATCGCAGGGAAAACGAAAACCAAGATTTGCCTTATCGGGTATTAGTCGGGAGCTGCGTGCAAATAAAACACCTTTTAATAATATTAAAACAGTAACATGGATAGTAAATGCATGGATATGGTGGACCAGAAAATCTGCGGTACCTAATGGAATTGGGGCCATGGCAACTTTGCCGGCTACAGCAATTAAGTCGTTGTAACCCCAGCTTAAACTAGTACTCGCTGCGGCATTAGGCGCGGTTGATCCGGGAGCCAACGCGTGAGTATTTTGCACCCACTGAGCAAATACCGGCTGTAATTGAATGGCGGTATCTGAAAACATATCTTGAGGGCGACCCAAGGCGCTCATGGTATCATTATGGATGTATAAACCGAAGCTGTGAAAACCTAGGAAAATGCATACCCAGTTGAGATGTGAAACTATTGCATCGCGATGCCGAATGACGCGATCTAACAGATTGTTATATTGGGTAGTTGGGTCGTAATCTCTTACCATAAAGATAGCTGCGTGTGCAGCTGCGCCAACGACTAGAAATCCTCCTATCCACATATGATGTGTAAACAAAGAGAGTTGTGTGGCATAATCGGTAGCCAGGTAAGGATACGGGGGCATCGCATACATATGATGGGACACAATAATCGTTAAAGAACCTAGCATGGCAAGATTGATTGCTAATTGGGCATGCCACGAACTTGTTAGAATTTCGTAGAGACCTTTGTGGCCTTCACCCGTGAAGGGACCTTTATGAGCTTCCAAAATCTCTTTTGTACTATGTCCGATCCCCCAGTTGGTTCTATACATGTGACCAGCTACCAAAAAGAGCACGGCAATGGCTAAGTGGTGATGCGCGGCATCAGTCAGCCACAAACCTCCGGTTACTGGGTTCAAACCTCCGCGGAAAGTCAAAAAATCTGAGTATTCTGACCAGTCGAGGGTAAAAAATGGGATCAGCCCTTTCGCAAAACTTGGATATGCTTGAGCCATAAGATCACGATTAAGAATCAATTCGTGGGGAAGGGGTATTTCTTTGGGGTCAACCCCCGCATCTAAGAATTGGTTAATTGGTAGTGAAACATGTATCTGATGTCCCGCCCAAGCTAAAGACCCCAACCCTAATAAACCCGCCAAATGGTGATTTAGCATTGATTCAACATTCTGGAACCAACTTAGTTTTGGGGCAGCTTTGTGGTAGTGAAACCAACCGGCGAAAAACATTAATCCAGCGAGGATTGAAGCACCCACAGCTGTGCAATAGAGCTGCAATTCACTAGTTATTCCAGAAGCTCGCCAAAGTTGGAAAAATCCAGACGTTATCTGTACACCCTGAAAACCTCCACCTACATCTCCATTTAGTATCTCTTGACCCACTATTGGCCAAACAACCTGGGCACTAGGTTTCACGTGAGTGGGATCATTAAGCCATGCTTCATAATTGGAGAAACGAGCTCCGTGAAAGTACATGCCACTCAACCAAATGAGAATAATAGCTAATTGACCAAAATGGGCACCAAAAATTTTACGGGATATATCCTCCAAATCATTTGTATGACTGTCAAAATCATGGGCATCGGCATGTAGATTCCAAATCCATGTGGTGGTATTGGGGCCCTTAGCCAAACTCTTCGAGAAATGTCCGGGTTGGGCCCATCTCTCAAAAGATGTTTTTACGGGATCTTTTTCCACCATAATCTTGACTTCTGATTCTGGCGAACGAATAGTCATCGGGACTCTCCTCTCTTCGGGCAAGGGATAACAACAACCTACCAACGGTAGATACTAAACTTCTAGAAACTAGAGTTTCTACCAACATGTCAACATGTTGTAATTTCTTCCCTTTTCTACTGAGTTTGAAATGAGTTTAAAACTCGAGCAGCTGCTATCAAGAAGTTATGCAGGGCAGTCTTTTTATGGCATTATTACACGGCCCAATAGTGCCTAATGGACTCAATAGAGATGATCGTACGTTTAGTAGGGGGAGAGGCCGCAGGGTTTGTGTCGAGCAAGCAAGAATTTCTAGCTATTAACTCTATTTATTAACCTTATTGTGTTATGCCGCCCCCCCCCTCCTCCTATTAATTAATCAAGCGAAGAAAAACGTCCCGTAATTTTTAACCGATTCTGTGCTTCAATGTAATTGCCGGGGGGAGGTGCTATTGCCTGTTTCCAATATTCAGCAGCTTGATCGAACCAAGCCTCCGAAATTTCCAAATTTCCTTGGTTAATGGCTTGCTCCCCTCGCTCAGAATGGGTGATTATCTTCAAACCCCCTCCTTTAGAACCGAACTTGGAGGTTTCCCACTTCATACGGCTCAGACAACTCTGTTCCTAGCTTCTCGCCTCCTAATCAAGTTAGAGGGTTATTTCTGAACTTTGTAGGAACTTGGGAATAGTCCGGTTTCTAATTTTATTCTTCTTGAGTAAAATTTTTTCCGTACTCCTAGTTAAAAAAGCAGAAGGAAAGAATTAAAAAGATCCTTCGGCACTAACTACCTATCTCAATGTAGATCTCCTCTCTCCCTTCTTCTTCTTTCAAATTAGAGGAATTTCTCTTTTAGGATTTGATACTATGCCGCGGCCCGTCACTTATTATTTTTCCCAATTGTCTCTACTACAGAGACAAGTTGTATAACTTCTTCGATGGACCAATCTCATTGCATCAACCCAAAATTTCAATGATGAATCTTTGCGACGCTTTATTTTCCAATTCAGTCAATTATCCATGAGACAGTTAGGCTATCTACCTTTTTCAAACCCAGATTCCTTTGAAAGAGGCCAAATCCCGCAGCTCGAGACATCTCCCATTTGGAAGTATGCTTGAGGGAAGCCCGCGTTAGTTGAGTATTTGTAAACCGGAGAATCTTGAAGCGTAGGTAGTCGCACGTGGTGACAGATCACAGCCATATTATTAAAAGCTTGTGGCAGAAAAGAATTTCGCTCCGGTGCTTGAAAGTAATATTCCAAAGCTCTTGCATGTTTTCCATTACTTGTATGAGTGAGGCCTATGTTGTAAAGTATGTAGCTTCGGTCATAAGAGTCAACCTCTAAACGCATGGCTTCGTAATAACTTCATAAAGCTTCTGCATATTCTCCTTCAGATTGGGCCGACATCCGTTACGGTTGCTTATACAAATAAGCCCCGTTTCAAAACCGTACATGAGATTCTCAACTCATACGGCTCCCCCCCACTCGATTCGCGTGAAGTAGATAACAATTTAAACTATCTAATTATCTATACTTCTAATTTTGAGCAGGGGTTAGTGTTTCGTGAGAGCTGGTATCTAACTATCCTTCTTCCAAAATATTTCTATATTTTAGGCGGTTGTGCCATCTCTTTTGTTACGGCGAAACCGACAGCAGTAAATACCTTGGTAAATTATTCGTTCCCAACATCTTGTTTTTCGAGGGGTTATTCACCTCAGCAATCTCCGATGATTTTAAGGGTATCCGAGTTACAAACGGGATGGGTGTCTGTTACCCCAATCACTATTTGTCCTTGCCACAATTTCGTTGTTATCAAAAATTGGCAATATATGTCAAGACGGAAATTATTTATTGTCGTAGAGTTTGTGTTGCCGATTCCTCCACGTAGTGCCACCCCCCCCCCGCTCGTGTTTACTCATAAAAATGACATGTGTTATACATCAAATTATGGATTTAACCTCTCGCTTGCTTGATATCAGAATCCGTAGAAATGGGAACCGTAGCTTCCGAGGCTGTATTAATCGTGGATACGCGATCAGAGGGTTCGTTCAGAAATTGAAGCAGACCTTAAAAAGATGTGGGTTTTTCGAACGAAGCTCTAACTATTTTAATTATTAGTAAATAGTGATGGATTGCCTGCCTCATCGAATCGCGCCATCCCTATAATACGTAGAAGCTTCTCTTTCTCTCTTAGTGGTAGGTAGGATTTGCAGTAGAATATCTGCTAGAACTGTAAAAGTTTTGTCAATAAAGTTATCATTTTTCTGAGATCTAGGCATAATCAAATTCGACTCCTTGTTCTTTTTTGCACCCCCTGTTACTCGTTATTAGTATATTAATTTAAATTGCAAAAGGAGAAAGAGATGGTTAGACAATATTATAAAGAAGGGAAGGCAGTACTGGGATAAGCTTTGTTAACTACATTTTTATTTTTTGATTTGTATTTCGGCAAAAGATTAGTTTCAACTACTACTCACAAGTCACTTGCTACTTCGCCGTCAAAAAACCTAAAATATGCCAACTAGTTTAATTCGTAAACCTCAATACAGGAGGAAGGGTGGCTGAGCGGTTTAAGGCATAGCACCGGAAATGCTAAGTAGAGTTTCATCTACCGAGGGTTCAAATCCCTCCCTTTCCTCTCTTTATTTTTTATCTACTCAAGGTTATCTTTATCTATTTTTCTTGAAATCTAGCTAAATTGTCGATTCAAAATAGACGGGCTGGAGTCAAACTTTCAAATCAAGTCAGCCAACTTTGAAGAAGCCGAGGGACCACTCGATACAAACAATTGGTAATTCTTCGGCTAATTAAGAATTTGGTTGAAGTGACGTAGACGGGTGATTCAGATATTTACACTGAATCGTGTGCCAAATTAAATTGCCCAAAAAGAGAATATTTCTATATAAGTTAGAAGTTTATGATTTAGATTTTGATTCAAACAAAATGAACAAGCTAGATCGAGAAACTTTCGCATCTTCTTCAGTAATCTGCTTATTGAATTCGACCATCCCCATTCATCCTAAGTTTTTTGCATAACTTCTAATTGTAGTCCAATTTCTTCGTTAGAAAAATACTAATTTAATGAATGATTACTAGGCTTTGCGGGAGTAATACTCAACAACTAACAACTCATTTATATTCAAATTGACAGATTCTCGATTGGCAATACAATTCACCAATCCTGTTGGCTTGTCGTCTTCCGATAGAAAGGTAGTTAAGTAATCCGGAGTTTTGTCCCCCCCAGGAAACTTATTTCTCGACGCATTATACGAAGTTGGTCGATTTCGAACAGTAATGATATCTTTTGGCTTACGGCGATAACTTGGTATATCTACGACACAGCTGTTCACTAAGATATGTCTATGATTAACTAACTGCCTAGCGGCAGGAACCGTAGAAGCAAGACCTAGATGAAAAATAACATTATCCAAACGCATCTCAAGTAATTGGAGTAATACTTGACCCGTTGAACCTCTAGTTTTTCTGGCGACACGTACATAGTTTAGTAGTTAGCGTTCCGTTAATCCATAATTAAAACGTAATCTCTGCTTGGCCTCTAAACGAACACAAAATTGAGAAATTTTTCTCGAAGCTGGTTGATCGGCAGCGATTCGAAATTCTCCCAAATTGGGTATTTTACTTTTCCCTACAAACCCTGGCAAATTTTTTAGACGACGTATCAGTTTCAAACGGGGTCCTCGGTAGCGAGACATGAAAACTCCTTTTATGTAAACGTTTTATAGTTAAAAAAAAAAACTGATGGGATCAGCACAGGAATATTACCCATTACTGCTGTGTCAGCGAATAAAATAGAAGCCAATCAGATTTGATATCTATGGCAGTCATAACATATGAGTAGTAGGTAATAAACATTCAATTTGTTATAAACGATTGAAGAGGTAATGGAGGTGGGTAATCAGAAAGACGATTCATAATGTCGGAGAAAGATGTTTTAGCATATCCATTTATATAAAGATTTTGGCGAAGATATCAAACTTATCCACGGATATATTGCTTCAATTAGTACATCTAGATATACTTCAATAATAGAAATTCAGTTTTTACGAAGCAATTCATCCATTGTTGACGAGTTGAATTACAAATAGTTAGTTATTGAAAACGTGACCAAAAATAGAAATAGTTTGTTTCCTTCTCCTTTTCAGTTTAAAACTGAAAAGTTTACTAAACACATACAAAAAACAATATGCAAACGAAGTAGCAGCAACCTAAACTAAACGGATTAGTAGGTGTAAGCGCGGCAAAAGTTTAAGTTTTTATACACCTACAATTATGTGGTTATCTATATTTTCTTTGAAATTCGTTGGGGCCGAAATAGTGGGGATATGGCGGAATGGTAGACGCAGCGGACTCAACCAGATTGAGCCTGGATGTGGAGACGTATCAAGTGGCAGCCCCCAGATTCAGGGGAACCTGGGACCATTTATCGGGCAATCCTGAGCCAAATCTTGTATTACCCAAACCCAAACAACTTGGGCGACTAGGTTAGATAGGTACAGAGACTCAACGGGGGTCATTCCGACGAACAATCTGTGAATTATTAATTATCAGAAAAACTGAATATACAACTGCTTCGTTTGGCTAACCGCATGAAATAAAATAGAAAAGTATAAGACTGAAACCTAGTCAAGATAAAAAGTTTCGTCTTTTTCCTCCATTTGAACTTGGACGCAGATTTGTTGGTTTGACGGGAGCTTCCATTCCTAAAATCAGGATAATTTATGTTACCATTCAAAAACAAACTGCTAAGTAGACCCCTTCTACTTTTGCTAATCTACATATTTTTATCTTAGCTTCTGCGGGATCACAGTTCATTTCGACGGAGACGCTTTACCAGGTGAAGTGGTAACGGACGAAGAATTAATACTTTCGTGAATGAAGATAGAGTCCGATTCTACGCACTTTAGAGAAGTTATAAGGAGCAGCGCAAGCTGTAGTAGAATGAAAATCCGTTGGTTTCACGGGACCGTGAGGGTTCGAATCCCTCTATCCCCATCGAGGCAATTTCGTTAACCCATTGATGTTTTTGACCAAAGACACTTTACAAGCGAGTCATTCAGGCTTCTAATATGTATGCGTGAATGGCTCAGCCGTACCGACATGCCCCAATCTAGTTCCTACAGGTGTGGTATTTAATTGTATTAACCACATCTCCAAAAGCGAGTTAAACATTTTAACTAGGGAAAAAACTGGAGTGAGAAGACATACTTAACTGATTTCCAGTCCTTTTTACCATAAATGAATCGGCCGAGATAGCTCAGTCGGTAGAGCAGGGGACTGAAAATCCCCGTGTCACCAGTTCAAATCTGGTTCTTGGCATCTAACTAGTTTAGCTTAGGAAAAAGGCTGAACCAGTCCTGGTGCTACGGAAAACCCTTAAATTTTGAAGTAGCTAATCAAAAAATATATCGAGATTTGGGTTAATCATTTACATTTGACCGCCTTGCTTAATAACCGTAAAAAACTTCAATAGAGACTAAACGGTAAGAACGGATCATAAAAGAGATCTTCACGTTAGACCAAAGTCTTTCTTTCTAATCTTTATACAATTTAGTAGGCATCCTGTAACTCGTAAAAATTGGGTACTACATAATCTTTACGTAGAGGCCACCCTACCCAACTTTCAGGCATTAGTATCCGCCTAAGGCGCGGATGGCCCTGATGAATTATTCCCAACATATCATAGGATTCACGTTCTTGGAAATCGGAGCCCCTCCAAATCCAGTAAACCGAAGGTATTCGAGGATTTATTCTTGGGACAAAGATTTTAACACAAACCTCCTCGAGTTGATCCGAATGATCCCGTACCTGCGTTAGATGGTATACACTGACTAGATATCCTCCCGGTGCTGAATCGTAGGCGCATTGAGAACGTAGGTAATTGAAACCATAAGCATATGGGGCGACAGCTACAGATAGCCACTCCTCCGATTTGATTTGCAGAATCTCAACACCCCTATAATCATAACCCAAAGGTCGATGGAAAAACTTATGTCTAGTCAACCAGGCAGATAATCGACCCCGCGTCTCGATATTCAACTGATCTTCATTCATATTAGTCATAGTGGTTGACACCCCTTTCTTATCTTATTCATTTGTAGGATGAAATATAGTCATTACCATATCTGTACTATTTATGTTTCAGAGTTATGTCTACTTTTTTGAACATTCTCTGAAGAATCATGTAGTGAAAATCTTGTGTCACAATTAGTTAATTCTTGATTGTATTTACCTATATGGATACTAGGTACAAAGCGAAATTGATGATTTAGACTGAGGTATTTCCTCCGAGTGGGACAGGATATTTGATCTGGGAAACTTCCTCTAGCAATCTTTTTACGAAGTTTTGTTATAGCATCAATAATAGCTTCAGGTTTGGGCGGGCAACCTGGCAAATAAAGATCGACGGGAATTGATTTGTCTACCCCGCGAACGGTACTATAGGAATCTGTGGCAAACATACCCCCCGTAATGGTACAAGCTCCCATAGCAATAACATACTTCGGATCAGGCATTTGCTCGTAGAGTCTTACTAGAGACGGAGCCATTTTCATGGTTACAGTACCGGCTGTGACAACTAGGTCTGCCTGCCTAGGACTGGATCTAGGTACTAAACCATACCGGTCGAAATCAAATCGTGAACCAATTAAAGAGGCAAATTCGATAAAGCAGCAACTGGTGCCATAGAGAAGCGGCCACAAACTAGAAAGTCTGGACCAGTTGGAAAAATCGCTGGTATTAGCTAAAAATATTGAATTTGACACACTCCATTCAGAGAGCAACGGCTCAACCGAATTCAGGGGGATCTTTATGCCGCAGGATTCAATCTCATCTATCCTATCTTCAACCCAATGTTCGGCGGTTGACACCATTCCGATGCTCCTTTTCGCCATGCGTGAACCAAACCAACTACTAGTATAAAGATAAAGATGATCACTTCGATAAAAGCAAATAGTCCCAATTCTCTAAAAGATACAGCCCAAGGATAAAGAAATACGGTTTCGACGTCGGAGACCGTAAAAACCAAAGCAAACATGTAATAACATATCTGAAATTGGATCCCAGTAGTTCCCTTCGGTTCAATGCCCGACTCGTAATTTGTTAACTTTTCCGGTCCTTTTCGAGTGGGGGCAACAAATCCAGAAATCAAAGAAGCTAAATAGGGGATAGATATAGATACCGATAGAAAAATCCAGAAGGGGTCATATTGGTGGATCGAAAATATTTGCATATTCCCCTAGCCTCAATTCTTCTTTAGTTGATAAATTTGTAAATGGACAAAATGGGATTAACCTAAGCAAATGAAAAGTAACTAATGTCTTGTCATACTGGAAAGGGTTTAGCACATATAATTCCTTGAGGGAAGGAAGTTAAGAAATTAGTTTGACTATATCAGTAGTTACCCCGTTGGTAAAAACAAATAATAAGGGGTTAGCCTCTCATTTTCGAGAATGGCAATGTCCCCTACCCAGTGAAGAAGGGAAAGATTGAGTAATTCATAAATTTTAACAAATTGTTTGCCCTTCCACCTCTTCGCTCCAGTTATTGATTAGCTGAATCGAAAAACTTTCTATTTATTTCTAAAAAAGAAATAGAAAGCTCAATAATTGAGATGTATTAAAATAGGAATTGAAGTAAATAATTTAGATTAATATTGATTGAATAGGGGCGGTTTATTAGCAATGTTCTACTCTTCGTTTCTTTAGTTGGGACTATACGGGTTCGAACCGTAGGTATTCTCGGTCATGCAGATTGAAATATGGAAAAAACCTTCCTGAACTGCTTGGCGAACCCAACATGTCATTTTTACGGCATAGGGTTCTCTTACTCCTACCAGCTGCTCCCCAATCTAATTGGGGAAAGACAAACAATTTTTGATGCACCAACCTTGTTTCTAGTAAATAAAAGAGAAGGCGAGGGGTTCCATATGGCTGAGTTATTTCTCACGAAAAGTTCTTTTAACAAACTTCGTGATGGAAAATTAGCATCAAGCAATCGCGAAGTATCTTCAGAAGATTACTACCATAATGTCGACGCAGGTTTGTCTCTGGAGCTACAACCCCCCCCCCTGTACGATACAAAATATTCCATGTCGTTTGGAAGTAGTATACAAAACTTTCTACACCCTAGTAGAAGTAGAAGGTCGTGAGACGAAAAAAAGATCTCTCCTCGTCGTCCCCACCAATAGTAGCGTCGGATAAATCACTTATTAACCATATCAATCTTCTTGAAGTGACCCCTTCCAGTCAACTTATCTGCCATGGTACTGTTATTTCGTATCTTCTGGTGTAAGTTAGACGAGAAATTATCGTGCCTAGTTTTGCATGAGTTGTTGGATCTCGACAAATCTTTTCAAGAGGAGTAAAAGACATTAGTTCATGTGTAAACAAAGTGCTCTATCGCCGAGCTATAGCCCTTGATGCATCTAATACATGAACTAATTTGATCCGTATCAATCAATTTCAATACATTTGTTTGAAAATGAAAGATATACATATATCTTATATATATATATATATATATATGTATATCTGGAATCTAATCTCTAGTAAGTAGTGAAACATGCAGTTGTGTTCAGCTACTTATTAGGATATAATAAACACATCTACATGTTTCACGTAAATCACACACCAGGCTTGCCTAAGGAGGCACGTAGGTTCATCAATTAAATTACTTACTGACAGCCTACTTGACTCAGCGGTTAGAGTATCGCTTTCATACGGCGAGAGTCATTGGTTCGAATCCAATAGTAGGTAACACTTACTAGATACCACGCTTACTAGATACCGTGATGGTTAAATTGGTGGTATCTAGTAAGTTTTACTGCATATGAAGTACATCAAAGCAAGGGATAAAATGATAGTATCATTTTCAGACTGTCGATTTATTGATTTCGGGCTGAGAAGAAGCTCGCTAAGCTACAATCGAAGCTTCTAGTCTGGCCTTTGCTCTTTTAAATGCCAAGTTAGCTTCTATTACCCTTTTCTTACCCTCTGCTTTAGCTGAGTCAGCCTGAGCTGTCTGAAAGGTTTTTCGAGCTTCCTCAGGATCAATTTCGGCAGCTATCTCCGCTTCATTAACCAATATTGTTACCTGATTATTGTCTATCATAGCAAAGCCGCCCATCAATGCCATTGCAGACCACTGGCCATCATTACGTATTTTTAAAACTCCCATATCCAACGCTGTAAGAAGTGGTGCATGATTGGGTAATACACCAATTTGACCACTATTAGTGGATGAAACAATTTCCCAAACCTCGGAATTCCAAACTATTCGATTAGGTGCCATCACGCGGAGATTCAGTGTCATCTATTTTATTGACCCTCCACTTGTAAAGCCGCAGCTTTTGCGGCAGCTTCGTCAATATTGCCAACCAAATAAAAAGCTTGTTCGGGAAGAGTATCCAACTCCCCAGAAAGAATCATTTGAAATCCCTTAATGGTTTCCAATAAACTGACGTATTTACCCGGAGATCCGGTGAAAACTTCTGCCACAAAAAAGGGTTGTGATAAGAAGCGTTCTATTTTTCGAGCCCTAGCTACCGTCAATCGATCCTCTTCAGATAACTCGTCTAGTCCGAGAATAGCTATAATATCTTGAAGCTCTTTGTAACGTTGCAGAGTCTGCTTAACCCCCTGTGCCGTTTCATAGTGCTCCTCGCCTACAATCCAAGGCTGTAACATAGTCGAGGTTGAATCCAGCGGGTCTACCGCTGGGTAGATACCTTTCGCTGCTAATCCCCTTGAAAGTACAGTAGTGGCATCTAAGTGTGCAGATGTCGTGGCGGGAGCCGGGTCGGTCAAATCATCCGCAGGTACGTAAACAGCTTGAATGGAGGTGATTGATCCCTCTTTGGTGGAAGTAATTCTTTCTTGCAATGACCCCATTTCTGTACCTAAGGTCGGTTGATAACCCACGGCAGAAGGCATCCGGCCCAGTAACGCCGAGACCTCTGATCCCGCCTGGACGAAGCGAAAAATATTATCAATAAATAGGAGTACATCCTGTTTGTTGACATCTCGAAAGTATTCTGCCATTGTTAGGGCGGTTGAGCCGACTCTCATACGAGCTCCCGGTGGTTCATTCATCTGACCATAAACCAAAGCTACTTTTGATTCAGAAATATTTTGTTCATCAATAACTTTTGATTCCTTCATTTCCATGTAAAGGTCATTACCTTCACGTGTGCGTTCTCCCACCCCGCCAGATGCAGATACACCTCCATGAGCTTTCGCAATATTATTGATTGATTCCATAATAGGGACCGTCTTTCCAACTCCAGCCCCACCAAATAACCCAATCTTTCCGCCTCTACGATACGGAGCCAGAAGATCCACAACTTTTATACCCGTTTCAAAAATTGATAATTTGGTATCTAACTGGGTAAATGCCGGGGCGGACCTGTGAATGGGAGATGTTGCACTACTTCGAACGGGACCCAAATTATCTACGGGTTCACCAAGGACGTTGAATATTCGACCAAGAGTAGTTTCACCAACGGGAACGCTGAGGGGGGCTCCCGTATCAACAGCACCCATACCTCTTGTCAAACCGTCTGTAGCACTCATAGCTACAGCTCGTACTTCATTATTACCTAATAATTGTTGGACTTCACAGGTAACATCAATTTGCTGCCCGGCTGGATTTTGCCCCTTGACTACTAGGGAGTTGTAGATATTAGGCATCTTCCCCGGCGAGGAAGCCACATCCAACACTGGTCCAATGATCTGAGTGATGTAACCCACATTTTTTTCCACCAATTCAGAAATTTCGAAAGAGAGGGAACTGGTTTTCATAAGTATACTATCTCGGTGTATTATCTTCATTTGATTACTGAATCGGTAGAAATATTTCATATCTTAACGTTGAGTGGGTCGCGGCATAGGAGAAGTCAATCGTCTTTTTTTCCACTCATTTCCCTTCATTTCAACCTATTTGGCATACAGATTTTTAGTATACGATTGAGAAACTGGAATCTGCGCCTATCCATTGGATAGTCATTATTGGGGTGCACGTTTTACTTACTTTATATTTTTCTTCTTATTCTTCAAATAAGATCGACCGCTAAACGGAGGGATTGTCAATTATGTAGTTTCTACTCCACCGAATAGTCTAACCGCCAAGAGATTCCCTAGTCAATGTATTGGAATAACACGAGACGATGCTTTTTAATAATTTTTACGATAAAAGAGATTGATTAGTTGCACTCTGCATAAGACGCGATATAAAATAATAATGTTCCATGCTCGAAATGGAGTTTCGACAGGTATAAGTATCATGCGTGAGTCGACCTATATCCACTTTGCGTCTCACGTCGAAATACTCTACCTATGCCGAGCAGATCTCATAGTTGCAAGATTTATTGATTTAGTCATAGGGAGGAACAAACCAATGTCACCACAAACGGAGACTAAAGCGGGTGTTGGATTCAAAGCTGGTGTCAAAGATTATCGATTGACTTATTACACCCCCGAATACAAAACCAAAGATACCGATATCTTAGCAGCATTTCGAGTGACTCCACAACCTGGAGTACCGGCTGAGGAAGCCGGAGCTGCGGTAGCTGCAGAATCCTCCACAGGTACGTGGACCACTGTATGGACAGATGGGTTGACTAGTCTTGACCGTTACAAGGGCCGATGCTACGACATCGAACCCGTCGCTGGGGAAGAAAACCAGTTTATCGCGTATGTAGCTTATCCTTTGGATCTATTCGAAGAAGGTTCTGTTACTAATTTGTTTACCTCCATAGTAGGTAATGTCTTTGGATTTAAGGCTTTACGTGCTATACGCTTGGAAGATCTTCGAATTCCTCCTGCTTATTCTAAAACTTTCATAGGACCGCCTCATGGTATTCAGGTTGAAAGGGATAAATTGAACAAATATGGACGTCCTTTATTGGGATGTACCATTAAGCCAAAGTTGGGTCTGTCTGCTAAAAATTATGGTAGAGCCGTCTACGAATGCCTTCGTGGTGGACTTGATTTCACAAAAGATGATGAAAATGTGAATTCCCAGCCATTCATGCGTTGGAGAGATCGTTTCCTATTTGTGGCAGAAGCTCTTTTCAAATCTCAAGCTGAAACAGGGGAAGTTAAAGGGCATTACTTAAATGCTACTGCAGGTACATGTGAAGAAATGTTTAAAAGAGCTGTTTTTGCTAGGGAATTGGGTGCACCAATTGTCATGCATGACTACCTAACCGGAGGGTTTACTGCAAATACTAGCTTAGCTTATTATTGCAGAGATAATGGACTGCTTCTTCATATTCACCGCGCAATGCATGCCGTGATCGATAGGCAACGAAATCATGGTATGCATTTTCGTGTATTGGCTAAAGCATTACGCATGTCTGGCGGAGATCATATACATGCTGGAACTGTAGTAGGCAAACTAGAAGGGGAACGCGAAGTTACTCTTGGTTTCGTCGATTTACTTCGTGACGATTATATTGAAAAAGACCGTAGCCGCGGCATTTATTTCACCCAAGATTGGGTATCTATGCCGGGTGTATTACCCGTAGCTTCAGGGGGTATCCACGTCTGGCACATGCCTGCCCTAACCGAAATCTTTGGAGATGATTCCGTATTACAGTTTGGCGGAGGAACCTTAGGACACCCTTGGGGAAATGCGCCAGGTGCAGTAGCCAACCGAGTCGCATTGGAAGCTTGCGTACAGGCTCGTAATGAAGGTCGCGACCTTGCCCGTGAAGGTAATGAGATTATTCGTGAAGCTAGTAAGTGGAGTCCGGAATTGGCTGCCGCATGCGAGATATGGAAAGAAATCAAATTTGAATTTGAGACAATTGATACGTTGTAAATAGATTGGAAGTTTCATAATTATTTGCTACCCGTATCTGCTTCGCAGTAGTTGTAAAACATATAAGAAGTATTGGTAAGGAGTTCAACTCCCCCATACTTCTTATATAATAGGGAATATAAAAGTTGGTTAATTAATGATGGAAACTAATAGACACATAGTCTTAAGATGACAATTAGGGGGTTCGAATCCCTACCAACTGATATTAGTAGAAGGACGTCACAGAATAGGAATGTTTAATCCAAAATTAAACCCGATGCCCAATGTTTATTAGACGTAGTTCTCCCTTGTTTAGTTTCACAGCATCTTGCTTCGTTTCTTTCGTTGGATAATACAAATCGAAGACTTACAATACGATTGATTCGACAAATAACTAATCAATTAGCAATTCTCTATTGGATCAGCAAATGTCCCGATTTACTAATACCTAGGAGGAAAAAGATCGTAATAAGCTAAGAAATCTATTTGAATTTCATTTATTCCATGGGTTAAAAGGAAACAACAGATGAGGAGATTTTTACGTCTGTAACAAATTGGTTTGAAGATAAGCGAAAATTTGGTGGATTGATCGGAGCTTTCCCCGAAGAAGCTACCAGAGGCTCTATCTCAAATGAAAAAGAAAGAGAGAAACGGATAAGTATTAACACGAATAGAGGATTATGGACTCGATGCGATAACTGCGGAAATATGCTTTATGTAAAATTTTTAAAACAGAATAAGAGTGTTTGTGAAGAATGCGGTTATCATCTCCCAATGAATAGTATGGAGAGGGTCGAACTTTTAGTTGATCGTAACACATGGATTCCCATGGATGAAGACATGACTACAAGAGATGTTTTAGATTTTTTCGACGAGGATTCTTATCAGAATCGTTTAGTTATTTCTCAAGAAAAGACGGGTTTAACTGACGCTGTTCAAACGGGTATAGGAGATCTAAATGGAACACTTATTGCACTTGGTGTTATGGACTTCCACTTTATGGGAGGAAGTATGGGCTCTGTTGTGGGTGAAAAGATTACTCGCCTAATTGAATATGCTGCGGACAAGTCTTTGCCCTTGGTTTTAATTTGTGCTTCTGGGGGAGCGCGTATGCAAGAAGGAACGTTAAGCTTGATGCAAATGGCTAAAATATCTTCTGTCTTGCAAATTCATCAAGTTCGAAAAAAGTTGCTTCATATATCGATTCTTACCTATCCAACAACTGGGGGTGTCACTGCTAGCTTTGGAATGTTAGGGGATATAATTATTGCCGAGTCCAAAGCATATACAGCATTCGCTGGTAAAAGGGTAATTGAACAAACATTGCGTCAAAAAATACCCGAGGGCTTTCAAGCAGCTGAGTCCTTATTTGATAATGGGCTACTCGATTTAATCGTTCCACGTAATCTTTCAAAAGGTGTTTTGGGTGAAATATCTGAACTTCATACATCAGCTCCTTATAAAAAATATTAAATTTGTCCTGGATTTTCCTCTCCTCTTCTTTTTCCAAATTGCGCCGTATCTTACCCCTCCCCATGTTAGTAATAGATGTGGAACGAATCGTTATTCTCGCTTTTTGTGTAATAAGAAAGAAAAGATTGGTGATCTTTCGGTATTCGCGTACTCGTTCCCTTCCCGAAAAACCTGGTAATTAGAAAAACCCAGTGGAAACCCCTTTCTTTTCTGGAACAAAAGGAATATCATTAGATAGTAAAAGGAGGAGCGATACAGAGACATATGATTGTATAACTAGATTTCCTCCCTACTTTATTAATGTTGAGGTAACTTCATCATGACAGCATCTTATTTACCCTCTATTTTTGTACCCCTAGTTGGTTTGGTGTTTCCAGCAGTTACAATGGCTATCTCATTTCTATATATAGAACGGGATGAAATCCTATAATTCTATCTCTCCCTCATCTTTTGGAAACGGAGTAACCTGCTCGTCGATTTCGTGCTACCAATTCAAATCGAAGTCTAATTTCAGCTAATAATTAATCGCGATAAATTCCCCCTTCTTGGGGTTATTCTTGTCTAACTACCCGGATACTATCAGGAATGTCGTCTGCATCAATCTATGTCTCATTTTTATTTTGTAGAGAAGTGAGATATAGATTGTTAACAAGATGCGTTACTCATAGGTAACTATATCACATGTTTGAACTCCATTTTGGTAGATACTTCATCTTTAAGCGTAAATATATCAAAAACAAACGGAAGTAATGAGCTAAAAAATAAATAGGAAAAATAGAATTGATGACAAAATGACTAATCCATTTATTATGCAATCTGTGAGGAAATAGTAACGAATTGCCGCTCCAAATGGATCCAAGTAGATTTTATAAAGGGCTCTCGTACAATTTCGAATTTATGTTGGGCCTGTATCCTTGTCTGCGGTGCAACAGGTTTTCTACTGGTGGGATTTTCCAGCTACGTCGGCAAAGATCTGATCCCCGGACTTTCATCTGAACACATTTCTTTCATTCCACAAGGTATTGTAATGTGTTTCTACGGGATCGCAGGCCTATTTCTGGGGCTGTATCTGTGGTGTACTGCCTTTTGGAACGTGGGCGGTGGATACAACTTGTTTGATAAGCGAGAAGGATTCTCTTCAATATTTCGGTGGGGCTTTCCCGGAAATAATCGTCGCATCCGGATTCGATTTGTACTCAAAGATGTAGAGGCAGTCGGGTTGGAAAGTAGGGAAGGCTTTTACCCGCGTCGAATTCTTTACTTGAAATTGAGAGGCCGCCAAAATATTCCACTAACTAGGGTCGGTGAGAATTTAACCTCGAGCGATATAGAAGAAAAAGCTGCTGAACTTGCTCGTTTCCTGCGTGTATCGATTGAAGGTTTTTAAAAATTATTCAGTTTCAGAACCAGATGGCTTAAAAATCGATGTAAGGTCATGGGAGCCGCAGAAAAAATATATTTCAGGAGGAGATCAGGTCCCAGAAGGGAGTAACCCAGTCAATTGTCTCGTACTTTGTTTGCTTCCCTCCCCTGATTAGTAGATAGTTACAGTTAATATATGCATTTACATTGCTGGAAACAGAAGATAATTCGATGGTTTCTTAGTACTCCACATCGTTCCTCGAATAGAGCTTATGAGGCTAGTAAGCAACTACAACCCTTAATCTACGACTCTCCACTTTTCGTCCAGGTAGAACCATCCCCCTCGACACCAAGCGATTTGTCATGGGCTGCAGTAATGCTCACGAACACAGCATCCAGGAGATCTAGATATTTAATATATTGCAGTCTCTTGGAGCACAGATTTAGTACATTTACGTTGGGAATGCAAAGAGACCTGAGACTTGTTTTCGGAATAAAACTATTTCGATTGCTCCTATTTAGATGCTGTTGTGCAAGCAATTCTTTTACAAAAAAGTTCCTGAATCTCTTCTTGCCGAACCTTCCAGATATTTTACTTCTCCAAAATCTAGTTCTAAACCTTCACCAAAAGTGTTGTATGCACGGCGAAACTATCAATAAGCAAGGAACATTCGCTAGCTTTTCAGAAGACAAATTGGAAACTAATTTTCCCTTCCGCGGTTTTTACAAGTTGAATAGTATAAAAAAGAGAAATAGGAAATTAGCTTGGATTGAAGCAACTTTAAATGAGTTGGACGCGACGAGAGCGCGTTGGTCCATAAACTCTTTTTCGTGTCAAACTACCAAAAAAGTCATTGAGAAATCATTTAATTACGAATTTGCAAATTTTCCGTCGGCTTATGAGTCAATTAGTTTGGTGCCTCGTTCTGTAACTCGCACTTTATCGAGGTTCAGGGCGGAGTTGACAAATCAATCAAATAGGTCGGTACGGAATGATTTTGACTTAACTAGAAACCAAGCATTAGTCTCCTTCCAATATGTTGGCTATTTCCTGCTTCTACCCCTCACGATTCCAATAAGTTTCAGAAACTGGTTTTTAGAGTCTTGGATTAGGGGTTGGTGGAACATTACTCAAACTCAGGTATTTACCAATACTTTTCAAGAAGAAAGGGCTTTGAAACAACTCCGAGAAGCAGAAGCTTTGCTCTGGTTAGACAACGCGACTGAATGCTTGGTAGATAAGCAATTGCAAAATTTTGATGCAAATGCATATGACGAGGCTACTCAGTTGGCAGCAGTGTATGACGAACTCAACATTCAGTTACTACTCCAGCTAGTAACCAATTTAGTTGGTGTTGTCATTCTAGCTCTATTTTTTATAACGGGTCGAAAGAGACTTGCAGTTTCAAATTCCCGGATTCAGGAGTTATTTTATAGTTTGAATGACACAATGAAAGCGTTTTCCATTCTTTTATTAACTGATTTATGTGTAGGGTTCCATTCGCCCCATGGTTGGGAAATAGTAATAAGCACGCTTTTTGAACATTTTGGCTTAATCCCTGATAAATATGTAATTTCTCGCCTCGTTTCAACCTTTCCAGTTATTTTAGATACGGTATTCAAATATTGGATCTTTCGTCACTTGAATCGTACATCTCCTTCAATTGTAGCAACTTATCATACAATGAGTGGGTAATAACCACCCTGACAAATCTAAATTTGGTAGGCTAGACCTGTTCATTTTTTGGGTCAGCTTCAACCTCCTAACTCAATTGGCATCTGCTAATAATGATCAAATATGGAAAAAATGGAAAGACTTAGAACAAGAAGAAACTATTTGTTACCAAGCGGTATCAGCAAGTGATCCGTTTGTAGAAAGACTTGAGACTAATAATCAATATATGCAAAGAATAATTACGAATAACTGGATAAAGACGTGCTGGATTCAGTCACTTGCACTTGCGATATTAATAAGTTTCGGTGAATTAAATTGTCCATCTGTATCAAATGCATATCCGATTCTTGCGCAGCAAAATTATGAGAACCCCCGAGAAGCTACAGGACGTATCGTATGTGCCAATTGCCATCTAGCCAAGAAACCTGTGGATATTGAGGCCCCGCAATCCGTTCTTCCTGATAGTGTATTTGAAGCAGTTGTTAAGATTCCTTACGATATGTAGATAAAATAAGTACTTGCAAACGGAAAAAGAGGGGGATTGAATGTCGGTGCTGTCCTAATTTTACCGGAGGGATTTAAGTTGGCTCCGCCTAATCGCCTTCCAGCCGAAATGAAGGAGAAGTTAGGAAAACTTTCCTTTCAAAGTTACCGTCCCGGTGAAGAAAATGTAATCGTCGTAGGACCAGTTCCGGGCAAATTATACAGCGAAATCACGTTTCCTATTCTATCGCCAGACCCTGGCACTAACAGGGAAGCTCATTTTCTCAAATATCCTATTTATGTTGGAGGAAATAGGGGTAGGGGGCAAATCTATCCAGACGGGAGTAGAAGCAATAATACGGTCTATACCGCTTCAACAACAGGAAAGATTAATAGGATTGTACGCAAAGAGGGAAAGGGTGGATACGAAATCACTATTGAAGAGTTATCTGGTAGTCGTGAAACAACTGATACTGTCCCCCCCGGTCTTGAACTCATTGTGTCAGAAGGCGAGTTCGTTAAGGCTGATCAGCCATTAACCAATAATCCCAATGTTGGAGGATTTGGTCAGGAAGAAATTGAAATTGTACTACAGGACCCATCGCGTATTCGAGGTCTCATAGCTTTTTTTGTGTCAGTTCTACTGGCACAGATTTTTCTCGTGCTTAAGAAAAAACAATTTGAAAAGGTGCAACTGGCAGAAATGAATTTTTGATTATTTACCTCCGTAGTCTATGAGGTGCATTTACAGGTGGATACTCATACGAAATGAGTAAAGGTGTAGCGGATTGCGCACCAAAAACTGTTCAGCTACTTCTTCAGAAAGCTGTCTAGCTAGGTTCTTTCTAAGTTTGTCCCCATCTTTCATGTAACCTCCCCATAAAAATGATATTGTATATTGTTAGGTGCTACATTAGCGAAGGCCCTCCGTAGATAGTAGGGAATGATATAGGATGAAACGTCCGGTGCGCAGCCACGCGCGACTAACCGAGCCTATCTTGACTCTTCCCTAGTGGGGAGAGTCGTCCGATTGCTAAGCGTCATGCGCTGCGCAATCGGACAGCATCCTTATGTCTGGTTACGCAGAGCATAACGTTAAGACACTAGAAGGCTTTCCCATGGGTGGGGGCCCGTCAGACTCAGGAGCCCAATCTTTTAGGGTGATGTTGTCATACATAGTACCTCGAGCGGACCGGCGCCGACGCGCAGCAGGCCATTGCAAGGTCATCACCTCCATAAGGGTACGGTTAAAGGCCTGAATAGGTACGCAGGGTAAACGTTCAATATTGCAATAGTGCGCATAAAATAGATAGGCCGTCTTGAGAGGCAACCTTGCTGAAGGCACCTCAACGATATTGCTCAAGATCCAGTCCTCAAGCAGCAGGTATTTTAAGGAATCTAGCTTAAGACTAAGGGGGTCGAAAGGCAGGCCGCCCTTAGAAGGGTTAGTATCATCGGCTGGGTTTGTCATTGGTTACATCCTCCTCCTCTCCCGCACTGGGGTTGAAACCAATACTATCGACACTATCGACACTATCGACACTGTCGACACTGTCGACGTCCTCAAAGGAATCTAAATCGTCTTCACTATTGCCATCGTAGCTGTCCTCCATCGTATCTTCGTCGGCTCCTGCCGTCTCGCAACCTCCCCTTTCCCACTCGTCCCGGTCGTCTTGAAAGCCCGGCCAGGGATCCGTATCCATTAGATACCTCATAGCTCCGGTTATCTTATTCTTCTTTATAGGCTCCCCATAACCGAGGGATAGCCCCTGCACCACTCTTCCCACAGATCGTCTCTTGATAAGGATGTCGCGGTACCCTTGCGACCTTATTACATCGTCCAATGCATCTCCAAATTGGTTGAAGGGAATAGGTTCTATTCCATGGGCATCCACATAAAGGATATAATCCTCGTAAAGAGAGCCTGGAAGTGGTACTTTCTTTGCTCCTAGCGCTATTTCGGCCCCGGGCATATATCTTACGTTCTTATTGACCCATTCTATTAATCCTGAGCAGTCTGCTCCTCCTCCTGTTAGTTCATTAAGAGCTTCCACACTGTGACCTATTCGGGTCTGGTCAGGTGGCATATCTAATGCCCAGGTTACGATGCCACTTGCATCCTCTTGCAGCTTCTCAAATAGGAAAGGGTCGCGACGGGTTACCGTTCTCGGGGTGTGCACATACAAGATACGATGTCTACCCCCTGGTCAGACTAAACTAATTCTATGATATAAATTTTTATTACATTAAGAATTAAAAAATAAGAAGGGAAAGAAAAGAAGTTATTTGCCCCAGTTGTCATTTCTAACCTCGATCGATTCTTTTTTTTATAAAGAATCGATCGACCTATTTAGTTGAATAATGCATCGTAAAGCTAGTCTCTAACTAACTAACTAGTTAGTTACTGAATTGACTTTTGTACGCCCTCCATTTAATAAGAAGGGAATAAAGATGAATAATTTGATTGTAGAATTCGGCAAAATTTTCTCGATCAGACGGCAGTTATTATCGAAGAGACGACCCCAACCCTGAGTAAGCTCCATAAAAGAATATACCTAACAAACCTATTACAAGTGTACCGGCTACAGTACCTACCAACCATAGGGGAATCCTTCCAGTGGTATTTGTCATCTGTGCCACCTCCTTACCCCCCGCTTTTTTGGTTTTATCGTTTGGTTCCGACTCGAAACATGAACAGTCACAGATAAATTTTTATTATTTTTCGGACAATTCTTTCTAGCTTCTAATTAAAAAAGTAATTAGAAAATAGAACAGCAAGTACAAAAATCAATAATAATCCCCGATAAAGGCTTGTACGATTCAACTCTACACTCTGTTTATTTGGATTCGGTTGTGTCATAGATTCGAAGCTCACTAAAAACTATCTCTGAATAAATTGCATAGCTGATATGGATCCCAAGAAAAAAACTGTAGGTACAGCTAATCCGTGAACGGCTAACCATCTAACAGTGAAAATTGGATAAGTTTTATCTAAAGCCATTGGTATTAGTTTCTCCTAAAAGGATTTGGTGAATGCGTCGACTTGTTCCAGCGAATCGAAGCGGCCAGTTACTAGGGGAACTTCTTGTCGGCTCTCTGAAAAATATTCGTTTGGGCGGGGACTTCCAAAAACATCGTAAGCTAAACCTGTACTGACAAACAGCCAGCCTGCAATAAACGGGGAGGGTATAGTGATACTATGTATGACCCAGTATCGAATACTAGTAATTATGTCAGCGAAAGGGCGTTCTCCTGTATTCCCAGACATGTTCAGCTCCGTATTTATCTATATCTATCTTGTAATACTAAAAGGGATTGCTTCCCAACTAAGAAAAAGGATTAAAAGATGCGGAATCTACTGATAAACCTTTTCAGATGGGACCTGAACCTAATTAGGATGTCACTTCTATACCCAGGGTATATCCAAATTATACTGGTATAGTATAGCTATATCACCTTTTATGCGGCAAGGTTCCTCACATTCCTCACAAGTGAAATTTTTAACACTTAATGGGAGTTCCGACAGTAGCTGCTTATATAGTAGCTGCTTATACTTGGATCGAAGTGGCTAAAAAAAAAATAGTCTCGGGCCCATCCAGGAGATTGTTGCCATAGAGATATCATTTCCCTTATGGCTTTGTTTCTTCATAGTCTGCCCTCGCCTATCGGGCGTATTTAGACAGTTACTAATTTCCATTAAGCCTACGACTATTAGCCTTTGACCGAAAGGCTAGTTATGCCATAAAGGTGGGGGATAGTTAAAGGAGGGAAAGATTACTTTTCCAGTAATTCTAAATCGATTAATGACTTTATCTAGAATTACTTCCTATGCGGTTGCCTATTTCATCAATTAACTAAATAAGACTAAATAAGACTAGATAAACTGAACCCATACATTTGGATTACTAAATAGACGTTACAAATCAATCTTGATTTAGCAAATTTGGGTGAACAACTTTGATTCAGTACTTTAGGGTGATAAACTATTCGAGGAAAGCTCGCAAACTAATCTACCTGTCAGCTAATTTGATATTCAATTTTATGATCACTCTATTAAGTTACTTCGCCTTTTTGACGTCTGCATTAGCTCTCACTTTAGCTTTATTTGTTGGATTGAACAAGATTCAGATTCTGTGACTTAGTTTTATTATCGAGAACCTAGATAAAGAAGAGAAGGACATGAGGGGGGGGGTCCACAGCGGAACACCTACTAATTCGTCGCATTTACCAAATACTATTCAGTTGACTGATACGAGAATCAATTTCGGTAAGTAGTTAAATTAGATATTTACAAACTGGAATGGTTGAAGCATTACTATCAGGAATTGTGTTGGGTCTAATTCCAATAACCCTAGCTGGATTATTTGTAACCGCATATCCGCAATATAGACGCGGTGACCAATTGGATATTCGATAGAGTCATCAAATAATTGTGATATCTCAAACAAGATTTTCATTAAAAAGAATAATGAGTAAAAAAGGAAGAGATTCACTTGGAAATTGGGGATGTTTTGTTGACAACAAATCTGTTGCTTCCGGTGTTTAGGTGTTTTGGATTCGACACATATTACTTATGGGAAAAAAGTAGACGGTAGTAGACACGCCCTGTAGGATTCGAACCTACGGCATCGGGTTTTGGAGACCCGCGTTCTACCGAACTGAACTAAAGGCGCCTTCCTTTTCGTATAGATTTTTATATTGAAAAAAGATGGAAATGGTTCAGCTTCCCCCTCCCTTCTTTTCTTTCCAATTCGCGAGGAGAAAGCAAAGATGAGTAATATCTCTTCTTCCTACGGAGGCAGAGACGACAAAAATCAATTGGTTAATACGAGAAATCCTACCCCAAAAGCTTGGTACTTGGATAAAAAAAAAAGCAATAGGGATGACGGGATTTGAACCTGCGACATTTTGTACCCAAAACAAACACGCTACCGAGCTGCGTTACATCCCTACTAATATCGATTTGCGATCAGTATCGTCGATCCCATCTTTCTTTATTGAATTTATTATAACCAATAATTGTAGATACCGGCTACTGATAAAATAAAAATTCACTTCCTTCTGACGGATAAGTATATCCTAACACTCCGTCCAATTCTTACTCTTCTTCTTCCCCTTTCGTTGCTATTGTCGGTATTATTATCACCAAGATTTGGCACTCCGAGTTTATCAGTTTCTCCTATCAAAAAAATTGATTCAGAAGTTAGAAATAATCAGTTCTTTAAAAGTAAAATAAAAAAGTAGGAGAAAGATAAAGAATAAGAAACACAGGAAGAAAATGTTAAAACGAAGGAGGACCCTCGATGCAATATGTGAAGATATACCTTTCTACGGCCCCTGTTGTAGCTGCAATATGGTTTGGCTTGTTGGCTGGTTTCTTAATCGAAATTAATCGTTTTTTCCCAGATGCTTTATTATTTCCCTTCTTTTAATAGAAAGAATTAATTAAATAAGATCACACAAAACAAACAAAGCAAAAAGATGGGATAATTTTACGTCTGATAAAAGGACTAGCGCGTAACTGAGTTACTGATGGGGTGGGTAACATTTCAACTTTGTCGTTAAACCTTTGCAAGTAATCCGTTCCTTTCAAACAGATTTGGATCTACTTGCGATTCTTCTACTGAAAAAGAAAAATTTCTCTCACTATGAGACAACTAAATTTATGACTAAAAGGAAAGATGCGAGGGTGACCATTGGTTTAGCATGTACAATCTGTACCTGCAAAGATGCTGACGGTAAATCCAAGTGTATTTCTCGATACACTACACGTAAGAGTCGCCGCAACACGCCTATTCGTTTAGAATTGAAGAAATTTCGTGCTTGTTGCCGCAAACATACTTTTCATAAAGAATTAAAAAAATAATAAGTTATCTCTTTCCTCTTCTTTTTTGAATTGGTAGGTAATCACTATTGATATGTATTGGCAGTCATAAAAAACTATCACGAATAAATTGAAACGATCTTCGCGTAGACGTTCTCCGTCTATTCGATCTGATGAAACTATTAGTTACAAAAATACGAGTCTACTTCGTCGATTCGTCAGTGAACAGGGAAGAATATTATCGAAGCGGATGAATAGATTAACCTCAAAACAGCAGCGTTCGGTAGCTGTTTCTATAAGGAGAGCCCGTATTTTGGCTTTATTACCCTTTTCAAGTAGCGAAAATTAGAGAATTCTTAATTTTTTCTTCCGAGTTTAAAATTTTTTCAACTCGGCAACTGAAGGTGTTTTGAATATTAAGGAGGAGATGATATATAGATATAAATATATAGATATATATTTATATCTATATACGTCCAACAAAAATAATATATAGGAGATAATCTGGCTGTCTGTCTATATTTCACTCTTTCCTCCTGCTTGTGATAAATCCGATAATTAAGTTGTTCTTAATTTCATCTACGGCCTCTCCGTTTGATGCGGGGAGGCCTATCGTTGCATGTCAATCTTTTTCACCATTAATTGTTTTTACGAGCTTGGAAAAGCAGTAAGCATCTGGAGTAGCTACTTGCGCGAGTGTTTTGCGATTTAGAAAAACTTGATTATCAAACAAATTATGAATCGTCGAACTGTACGTAATTCCATTTTTCCGCGCTGCTGCATTAATCCGAACGATCCACAGACGCCGAAATTCTCTCTTACGACTGTTTCTATCTACATAAGCGCAAGCTAATGCTCTTACTTCTTGCTGATTCGCTGCTCTGAATAATCTCGAATGAGCCCCCCGAAACCCGGATGCAAAATCGAGAACGCCTTTGCGATATCTCCGAGCTATGGATCCTCGTTTCACTCTGGTCATTATACGTATAGCCTCGCAAAAATTATATTCTCTCTGAGAAATCCATTTATTCCTGGGCTTTGGTACCCCCTTAAGTAGTTCCATTTTAATACCTTTTATCTTTTAGGTAAATCAATTTTTAAAAATTGATATAATGCACTACACTAAAGTGTACCCCCCCCCCACCAAAAGGGGGAAGATATCAAAAATACAGTTCTTCCACTGTGCCATGTGCGATGACATGTTGCACATTTCAATGTTTAGGAGGTCGTTCCGTTTTACAATTCTATGAAATTTTGTCGGCTGCAAGAAATTGCTGCTTCTTCTTATCTGATGTGAAAATTAAAGATTCCGGCGGCTTCTGCTACTCCGACTTTCCCTCCCGTAGATATTCCGGTACACCTCATTCATAGTTGTTTATTTGTCAATAAGCGGTACAATGTGCCGGGTATACCATGGATTCCAATGTTTCCGTGGTCAACCTTTTCTGACAACCGGGTCTCCCCTACATACCGGAGCCTAAGTTTCTCCGAAGATAAGAGAAACCAAATTGCTGTCAGCGGGTTGCATAATCCCCAATATTTAACTCAGCCCATCAAGCTGGGCTTTTTTTTGCGCTTCCATTTATTTTTTCTCTTTTATAGGAGAAATTATATGTATAGTAACGGCATTTTACGTTGGAGATTGGCGGACCAGCTGACCCGTATTGCCATCAGAATGGGATTGGCAAAATACATATAGAAGTTGATGCCATTCACTTGGCTTTGCTTAATAACTAACTTTTATTATCATAAATTGTTTTTTATCATACCAAATCAAAATGATCGGATTTGCACCGACTTTAACCACGAATTCCTGTTTCTTCTCAAAACAGATGGATTATGGATTTGTCGCCATTTCATTGGGGGGATTATCTCATGATGTCAAATCCCCTAATGTTTTATACGTTTCCGATCCTAACGAGTCACACATACACCCTAGTACAAACCCCTCTACGTTGAGGGCATCCCCTAAGAGCGGGGGATTTTGTACCACTTCCTAATTGTTGTCTTGCTTTTCTAATTAGTTGCTGATTTGTTGGCATGTCCAAACACGCGGAGATCTTAGTCGGTTCGAAATATTCTCAACCATTTGATAAAATTTGCCATTTTTTACTTTAACTATACAACAATCAATCTTTAGAATAGTTCCGCCTAAACGGACTAGAGTTTGAAGATTTGATTAATCAAGTGGATAGAATAATAACTCGCTAGACAAATAGACGTGAAACTACAAAAAAAATGATCGAATCAGAGGATTTTGATTATTTCCTCCAAGTGTTAGTTATTTATTACTGATCAAACCATTAAATTGACACATTTTCTAACGCTACAGGGTCCGCAACGCCGTAATCCCGAGCTTCTTCTGCTGACGGAAAAACATCTCTTTCCATGTCTTCGGAAATTATCCATAAGGGTTTACCAGTTCTTTGAGCATAGACTTTGGTTATGCAATCGCGGAGTTTTGATGCTTCTTCTGCTTCCATAACGCATTCACCTGCTTGTCCATCATAATACGAACTAGCAGGTTGATGAATCATTACCCTAATTAGATAACTTTTATTAAGCTTAGCCGTACAAGCAAATCCTTTTGCATACGGCTATAACTCCGAGGGGCCAACAGAGAGAGTCTGCTTCTAGCAGTTAAACATTAACTCTTTTTCTTAAAAGACAGATTTATTTCGCTGCCAACCCTTTATTCTTGCAATGCTACGAGAAGAGTATTGCGAGATTATACCATCCTTTCTTCCAAACGTGTTACGATGGTTCTGTTGCTACATCGTACCAGCAAATCCCAGAGTTTGCTATATAGACTCTCAATGGATAACAGAATCGAGGTCGCCAAGCTTTCTAAAAACTTGAATTTTAGAAAATTATGTAGATCGGACACTTTATACAATTTATGACGCTAAAATATATCGAGTTCTATCTATAATGAATTCATTACAAGTCAAAAATTTTCTTATTATTCACTTTACATCCTTGGCGTCTCATTATTTCATAGTTGGATGTGTAGGAGAGTTGCCAAGTAGTAATTGCCATGCTATTGTTACCTCAACTAGGCGAAGGCAGAGTTTTAATCCATGCAAATCATTGGCGCCAAGCGTGGGGTAGTGCTATACGTTTGGTAATTTCCCCTCCAGCCAAAATGGAGGATCCCATTGAAGCAGCTAATCCCATGCAAATAGTATGGACATCTGGTACGACAAATTGCATCGCGTCATAAGTAGATATTCCAGCTAGTACCGCCCCACCAGGTGAATTTACATACAAGTACATATCCTTAGATTGATCTTCCCCATTTAGATACATCATGATACCGATAAGTTGGTTGGCAATTTCGTCATCGACTTGTTGACCTAGAAAAAGAAGTCTTTCTCGATAAAGTCGGTTGATTGGGATAGGTTTTTGCGACTCCTATTCTGCCGCCCCCCCCCTCTGAAGCCGCATAGGTATCGTTAGATACATACGGCTCTGATAGCTTTTATGTCAAATGATTTTAGGAAAAAATTATTCTTTCCTTCTTTTCCTTTTTATAGTTTTGTTTATCCTGCCTGTATTAGCTTTTTTGGTTCAAGTTTGTCTGGCACAGTTTTCGCCCATGCTGAACCTTTTTGTAACTGGTGCTCAGTGAATTTACTCCAGTATGTTAACCTCTTTCTCTCGCACCAATACATTTCTGTTTGTGATTGAGTCCTTTTTAGGCGACGAGTCTTTAGGTTCATCTTCTACCTCGGAGGTTGCGACGCGGGGCTCCAACCACTATTTGCACATATAGGACAAATAATTTTATTTCCCTTGCAGTTATTCCCACATTTTATTTGATATATTCGAAGTGGAAATCTATTCAATCTTCTTCTTTTTTCGTAGTCATTTTGACTATGATCGATACTTGGGGTTGAGTAACCGGGGCCAGTCAATCTGTTTATTCCAACTAACCATGGATTCTGACGATTACTAAATCTATTAACTGACAGAATTTCATCAAGCATTTGAACACTAATAGATTAGTCAAATTGAAGAAAGGTAAAGACAAGTCAATCGGATGGGAGATGGCGGAGGCGGGTTCCGCGCGGCTCAACGCACCTGACAAGTTGTACTATACGTCAACCCAAGCCGCATCTTCTTCCCCAGGAAGACGAAAGGGCACCTTTGGAACACCAATTGGCATATAAAAACTACCGAGAGATATTGCAACTACCTCCAAATTGGGGACGCAGAAGCAAAATTGTAAGGAACTGCCACTCCATTATAACATGCTTGATAAAGATAACGAGGTTTAGAAATCGTACTCTCTTGCAAATATTAACAAGCTTTGATGGGACCAATCTCTACGTTGTTATATAAAACACGTAGATGCTAAAATATCTATACCTTCATCTATTTTTGAAAAAGAAGAAGAAAGAGAAGAAATTATTAACTTACCTCACATTACTACGTATTTTGTACAAATCAACCAATTAGGTGAAACAAAGTGAAGAAGGAGGAATACCTCCAATCTAAAAATGAGCTAAGGTATCAATTTATATATTTCGTAGAACATTCTCTATTTGGTCTCTTTAGAATTTATAACGCAAGCCTTTATTGCAAGAAAGTTACATAGTAGTCACTTATCTCGAATATCCAAGAAAGGGGTTTCTCACGGGTTTGCCTTGGTATCGCGTTCATACCGTTGTATTAAACGATCCTGGTCGTCTTATTTCCGTACATTTGATGCATACTGCTTTGGTCTCTGGCTGGGCGGGTTCAATGGCTTCATATGAATTAGCTGTTTTTGACCCATCGGATCCTGTTCTTGATCCTATGTGGAGACAAGGTATGTTTGTCATTCCATTTATGACTCGCATTGGAATAACAAAGTCGTGGGGAGGCTGGAGCATCACCGGAGACACCGCAACTGACGCAGGTATCTGGAGTTACGAAGGAGTAGCCGCGGCTCATATCATCTTATCCGGTTTATTGTTTTTAGCCGCCATCTGGCACTGGGTGTATTGGGACCTAGATCTATTTCGAGACGATCGCACAGGAAAACCATCTTTGGATTTACCGAAAATATTTGGAATCCACTTATTTCTCTCGGGAGTACTTTGCTTTGCCTTTGGAGCATTTCATGTAACAGGTTTGTTTGGCCCCGGTATTTGGATATCAGATCCCTACGGATTAACTGGAAAAGTAGAACCCATAGATCCATCTTGGGGAGCCGAAGGTTTTGATCCATTTGTACCAGGCGGAATAGCCTCGCATCATATAGCAGCGGGGGTTTTAGGTATACTAGCGGGTCTGTTTCACCTAAGCGTTCGTCCTCCCCAACGGTTATACAAAGCTCTACGTATGGGAAATGTCGAAACCGTGTTATCTAGCAGTATTGCTGCCGTATTTTTTGCCGCTTTTGTGGTTTCCGGAACCATGTGGTATGGCTCCGCTGCTACTCCAGTCGAACTTTTTGGCCCCACTCGTTATCAGTGGGATCAGGGCTATTTTCAACAAGAAATAGATAAACGAATACGATCTAGTAAAGCCGAAAATCTAAGTCTATCCCAAGCTTGGCTAAAAATACCGGAAAAATTAGCTTTTTATGACTACATCGGTAATAACCCTGCCAAAGGGGGCTTGTTTAGAGCAGGTGCAATGGACAATGGCGACGGGATAGCCGTTGGATGGTTAGGTCATGCCATTTTCAAAGATAAGGAAGGCCGCGAACTTTTTGTACGCCGTATGCCAACTTTTTTCGAAACATTTCCTGTCGTCTTAGTAGATGGTGAGGGTGTCGTGAGAGCTGACGTACCATTTCGACGAGCAGAATCGAAATACAGCGTCGAGCAAGTCGGTGTAACCGTAGAATTCTTTGGTGGTGAACTAGATGGTGCTAGTTTCAGCGATCCTGCCACAGTAAAAAAATATGCCAGGCGCGCCCAATTGGGTGAAATCTTCGAGTTCGATCGTGCCACTTTAAAATCAGATGGTGTTTTCAGAAGTAGCCCGAGGGGTTGGTTCACTTTTGGCCATACCACGTTTGCTCTCATTTTCTTTTTTGGTCATATTTGGCACGGTGCAAGAACCTTATTCAGGGACGTTTTCGCTGGTATTGATCCCGACTTGGATGCTCAAGTTGAATTCGGGGTATTTCAAAAATTGGGGGATCCAAGTACTAAAAGACAAGCTGTCTAAAAAATTTCTTCTTATCTATTCTGTTAAATTCCTCTCTTTTTTGGATTAGCTACGAAAGTTCACCAAATTCTGAGATGATAAATAAATGTTTTGTCAAAATTGAGTAATTTACTAGATTGATTTACTAACTTTGACTACCTCAAAGTCAAGTGAAAAAGACTCGAAAAAGCTAGAAGTCTCCCCCATCTCCCCCAACGCAATTAGTATGAAAGATCTTCCTTTAATACCATTATTACGGCCGAATCCATGGAAGCACTGGTTTACACATTTTTGTTGGTAGCAACTTTAGGTATAATATTTTTTGCCATCTTCTTTCGGGAGCCCCCAAAAGTACCTAGCAAGGATAGATAGAAAGTTCCCCCTGATTCTTATTTTCCAAAAGATATTTTATGAACAAAATCGTGATTATAAGGAAAATTAAGTTGATCAGAGACCTTCCTTTTCAATTTTGAAAAGGAAGGTCTATCAGTCCGACTAATCTTCGTGTTCCTCAAAAGGGTCTCTGAGCTCTCTGGCAGGTTGACCAAATGCGGTATACAAAGTGTAACCGGTAAAGCTAACGAGTGAACGGGAGATAGAGATAGCGACCGAAGTTGCGGTTTCCATTGCCATGTAATCCAGAAAGATGTTTATTCTTACTTCAATTGCTATAATAGTATACAAAGTCAATATATTTCAATCAATTAAGCAGATGCTATGGCTACGAAAGTTATTGATGACACCCCAAGAGGTAAACCCAAAATAAGTCTATTGGGAACGATTTTGAAGCCTCTTAACTCAGAATATGGAAAGGTTGCCCCCGGATGGGGAACTACCCCCCTGATGGGATTTTTCATGGCTTTATTTGCAGTATTCCTAGTTACCATTCTGGAAATTTATAACTTATCCGTTTTATTGGATGGTATTCCAATTAGTTGGTAAAAAAGTACCGAATCCCGCCGACATAACTAGATGGTAGTAGCTAAGAGTCTAGAAATATAAAAGGATACTTTAGCAAAACTAAAAACGGGAGTTAAATCGTGCGAACTTTAACTGTTTCTATTAAGCAATACTATGGGTGTGTGATTCGCTACAGCTAATCTGATTCAATAAATAAGTAATCTTTTATTGAAACGGAGTTCAGTATTACTATTAGATTATCGGTATCTTGCCGGGTAGCAGTCGAGTTATTAGCACCCGAAACGCGAGAATTTACTATTTAGTAAAAAGTTTCAACTATGATTAATTTGCATTAATTTACCACTTAAACTTTGTCACGAAGTTGTTACTTGATACCGTCAACTCGGTACTTTGGCAAGAAATAACCAATGCAGTATGTCTTACTCCTACTTCATAAATATGTAGGTATAGAAAATAAGAATTGGATAAGCTTTCGAATCGAGGTTATGGAAGAGGTCTTGCCCGTTACGGCTTTCTATCTAGGAAAAAATTTGTCGAATTATAGTAAAAATCTAAGGTTCGGTCGACACAAAAAAGAATCAGATCAGAACGAAATAAAGTCTATTCAATTATCTCCCCCTCCCCCCCTTCCTAAAAAATATCGGAGGGTAGGGAAGGGGTTACGTCGATTAAGATTAAGAGATTTCTCAAGACGCTAAAACTGTCGGGGCTTGATTCAATAAGTAGAAGCTGACATGAGATCGAAGTAAGTTGTATTTCCAATTTTTCCGGAAATGAGTAGCCCTTTTCCCATTGAGCAATAAAAGATGGTGGGGGTTTGGCGTGCTTTTTAACCTGAGTAATTAATTACTAATTGTTAATGAAATTGGCACGGCTAGTGAATATTGGCGATGCTAAAACGGCTTCGCTTAAGCTGTGTGAGGAAAAAGCCTCATGCACAGTTTACGAAGAGGGGGTTGAAAAGACTTACCTATCTCACTAAGGTATATGATTGGTTTGAGGAGCGCCTAGAAATTCAGGCAATTGCGGACGACGTTACTAGTAAATATGTTCCTCCACATGTGAATATATTTTATTGTTTGGGGGGAATCACACTAACTTGCTTCTTGGTTCAAGTAGCCACCGGCTTTGCCATGACCTTCTATTATCGTCCGACTGTTGCAGAAGCTTTTTCTTCAGTTCAATATATAATGACTGAAGTTAATTTTGGTTGGCTAATTCGGTCTGTTCATCGGTGGTCAGCAAGTATGATGGTATCAATGATGATTCTGCATGTATTTCGGGTTTATCTTACGGGCGGATTCAAAAAACCACGCGAATTGACTTGGGTTACTGGAGTGATTTTAGCTGTATTAACCGTATCTTTTGGTGTAACTGGATATTCCTTACCCTGGGATCAAATCGGTTACTGGGCCGTCAAAATTGTGACCGGTGTACCTGAAGCTATTCCCCTAGTAGGGTCTTCAATAGTAGAGTCATTACGGGGAAGTGCTAGTGTTGGCCAATCGACATTAACCCGTTTTTACAGTTTACACACTTTTGTGTTGCCACTTCTTACTGCTGTTTTTACGTTGATGCATTTTCTAATGATCCGTAAACAAGGCATTCCAGGTCCCTCACGATTTAGTTATAAGCTATAGCAGCGCGGAATATCATCTTCAAGTTCTTTAAGATGTTATCATTCTGTCGCCGCTGATACTTATAAATCAAATGATAAGTTATCCAGCGGATTTAGTTATCGTCTCAAACGAGTGAGACAAAATGATCAAAGTGTAGAAGGAAAAAATTTGGATTACGGGAGTGTGTGACTTGTCTTAAGACGTGTAGGCTATGCAGATGCTCAGTCGAATACTGCTGCAAACAGGAGTGTATCTTCTTTCCAACCTCTCTTTTGGACTAAGATTCGAAACCTGGATAGAAAAATAGATTTTTTCGGACTAAAACTAAAACTGTTTGGAGAATGTGTTCCATGATCGATTCAAAACTTGTAAAAGGCCTCATGAGACCCTATATCTAATTGAAATTGCGTGAAGTTTTTGAACATACGGTTTTTAATACGATGCGTACATTTCTTTCGCACTAAACATTAATTGTCTCTAAAAACAGCCGTTGGGGTAAAAAAACGATCTAAAGATATATATAGCTAACGTTGTAACAAGTTAAAATCCTATACCTTACTTTATAAGTATCTTGTCTAGTCTTGTATAAACTTGCAATGATATGACGCGCGGGTATGGGATATGAGATAAGCCGTGAAGCCTCCTTCCGTTATTGAGCTGATTCGGATCAGAAGCCATGTTGTAGAATAACTAACTTTTTCGTGTGTGCGTCCTCTCTTTATTTGCCAACCTAACCGTTGCCGGATGAGAGAATTTTGCATCTGCTCGAGCCGTATGAGGAGAAATTCTCACGTTCGATTCTTGTGGGGGAATGAGAAGTCCACCCAAATAACAAAAAAACCTGACCTGAACGATCCTGTTTCGAGAGCAAAATTAGCTAAAGGTATGGGGCATAATTACTACGGGGAACCCGCTTGGCCCAATGATCTTTCATATATATTTCCTGTAGTAATATTGGGAACTATTGCATGTACCGTGGGTTTGGCTGTTTTAGAACCATCAATGATTGGTGAACCAGCAAATCCGTTTGCAACTCCTTTAGAAATATTACCTGAGTGGTATTTTCACCCCGTGTTTCAAATACTTCGCACAGTGCCAAATAAATTACTAGGTGTTCTTCTAATGGCGTCAGTACCCGCAGGTTTGTTGACCGTTCCTTTTCCCGAAAATGTCAATAAATTTCAGAATCCTTTTAGGCGCCCAGTAGCCACAACAGTCTTCGCAATTGGCACCGCAGTCGCTATTTGGTCAGGTATTGGGGCAACTTTACCCATAGATGGATCTCCAACTTCGGGTCTTTTCTGACACTTTTCCATCTACTATTAACCTAGAAACTAGTTAAATTTAGTCTAGGGAACAATTGTCAGCCCCCGGGCTAGGACGAGACTTCCCCAGACTTAATTAATTTTGAATCAAAAGAGTTTAATTTTTTATATAATTTATTTATATTTGTTTACTCGAAAATAATTAGGAATTAACTCCTAATTGATCAAGTTTTGTTCATTCTTATCTCCCCTCTAAAAGTTTTGAAAATAAACGTATAAAACATAAGAAATTAGATCGCTTGTCTCAAAACTAATACAACTAGGATTCCACCCCCTTTTCCTACTACTTAATATGTACCTCATTTTGGGATAATTCGGAGGCGAAACGCTCCCACAAAGCTTTTGACACCTGATCTACAGATTTTTGTCCAAAACTCTTTATTTTTGATAAATCTTCTCGGCTGTAATTAAGCAAATCGGCAACGGTGTGTATTTCTGCTTGTTTGAGACAATTATAGGCTCTGGCAGGTAATCCTAGTTGGTCAATAAACGTATCTTCGGATAGCTTCTCTCCTAGTTCATTCCCATCATAAAGTTGTGAAGATAACTTTATTGAGGAAAAAAGACCTTTATCATCTCTTGAACAGAAGACATCTCTCTTTTTTACGCGCAAAAAAGGACTTGATAGTTCTATTAGTTTTTCAGAAGCCTCGTTAATTGCTTCGTCTGGGGTCGGACTCCCATTAGTCCATATCTCAATGAGTGATATTTCTCGCGTCGCTTTACCATTTCCAAATAGATGTACGCTATAATTTACGTTTCGGACGGGCATAAATACAGCATCAACAGGAAATTCTCCATTTTTCAATCCATTAAAACTTTCTATACGATATCCACAATCTTTTTCAATTTTTAATTCAATAGTTACAGATATTGGTTGAGTGATAGTTACTATATGTTGCAAACTATCAACTGCTTTGACAGAGGGTGGGGATGATATATCACCCGCAGTTATTTCTTTGGGACCCGTTGCGGATGAAATTGCTTCTTCAACATCATCGGAGTCGCCTGTAAGTGCAACTTCCTTTAGATTAACTAAAACATCATGTATTGTTTCTTTAATACCTGTTACTGTGGAATACTCATGGGCAACCCCGTGAAACCGTGCACATGTTATACTCGTACCTCGAATCTCTTCTAATAATGCTCTACGCATGGCAATTCCCACAGTACTAGCTTGGCCCTTTTTAAAGGGAGATACGACGAAACGACCATAATGAAGACACTTATTTTCTACCCTAGATTCAACACATTTTAATTGAATTGCCTGGGTACAGGTCGACTTCTCACACGTAAGCATGATAGAATCCCCCTTTAAGTTTTATAGAACGACTAATTAGACACGTCTCTTTCGGGGGGGTCGGCATCCATTATATGGCATGGGGGTCACATCACGTACAAAATTGAGGATTATGCCACTTCGTCGAATGGCCCGCAAAGCCGTGTCTCTTCCAGGACCAGGTCCGCTCATCGTAATTTCTGCTTGCTTCATACCCCGCTCCATTGAAGCACGGATAGCATCTTCCGCTGCAGCTTGGGCGGCAAATGGTGTACTTTTGCGCGTACCTTTAAACCCACAGGCACCCGCCGAACACCGAGTAGCTACCTATCCCCGAACGTCCGTAACAGTAATAATGGTATTATTGAAACTTGCTTGGATATGAATAACCCCCTTCTGTACTCCGCGCTTTACCTTTCGTGAACGAATCTTTTTTGAGTTAGTTGACATAGTTAATTGATTTTTTATATCCAAGTTAATTGATTCTTCGTATCCCCACTATTTTAAATTGTTAATTACTTACACACCTAACTACTTTGACTATCCCTGCCTCTGCTTATGCTTGGGATTGCAACAAATTACCATGATTCGTCCACGTCTACGAATCAGTCGACACTTCTCACATATTTTGCGAATAGAGGCACGAATTTTCATAGCTACAACCTTAAATTAGTTGGATAAATCTATTGATAGATTCGAGATACATTATTCCTTTTTACGAATTAGGAAAGTTGAACAAGCAAATAATGACTAAGTGGCGGGGCTGATACCAAAATCTAGTGATTGTTATTTGTTTGCCTACTTCGAAGTCGATAAATAATACACCCTTTGGTAAGATCATAAGGACTTAATTCAACTCTTACCCTATCTCCCGGCAATATTCTTATGTAACTCCGTCAGATCTTTCCCGATATGTGGGTTAAAACTTGGCATCCATTATCCAAACAAACTCAAGACATAGCATTGGGAAGCGATTCCGTAACTGTACCTTCTATGTCAATAGGATTCTGCTTCTTCATAATCCAAACTAACTAAACCTCCCTTAAATAATAGATTTCCTTGATAAATTGCTAACTCAGTTGATATTGCTAACAGTTTATTTGCAGCGTAGTCACTTTGAAAACAGGTTATCTTCCGTTAGGAAGAAGTTTCTTAATTACCAGATGTGACACAGAATCTCTCCCCCAATCTTTTTGTGTCGAGCCTCTCGATCTGTAATAAGTCCATGTGATGTCGATGAAATTGCAATTCCCATACCGCCCAATATTTTAGGAATTTGCCGACGATCGAGATAGACTCGCAATCCAGGTTTACTAATACGTCTGGTAACTGCAATGTAAGGGTTTCTCTTTTTACCAAAATATTTCAAGCTTACATCCATAAAATCTTTACCATCATTATGCCTGTGCTTCACAGCGTCTCTTATAAAACCCTCTTCTACCAAAATATCTACGACGCGTTCAGTCATTTTAGTGGCAGGTATTCTGATCATAGCTTTCCTTTTTGTGTTGCCATTTCTTATGGCAGTAGGTACGGTAGAGATAGCATCGTTAGCCATAAAATATCAATCAGTAGTTTTTGCAGTTATCAATACTAGAATGATTCCTAACCCCTTGTCTTCTTCTGTTTCATCTAATCTTATTTTCTATATTTTGGTATATTTAAAGATATTTGACAAAGTTTCAAACTGCATCTCTCAATTTGGTTTGAAACTTTGTCAACCTGCTAATGCTAAGTTAATTCAATTATTAATCTTTATAACACTTCAGGAGCTAAAGAGACTACTTTGGTAAAGTTGCAATCCCTTAATTCCCTAGCTACTGGACCGAAAATCCTAGTTCCTCTGGGATTTCCTTCCTGGTTAATAATAACAGCCGCATTGTCGCCGAATTCAACAATCATTCCGTTACATCGTTTTACCCCCTTGCGAGTACATACTACCACCGCTCTAACCACTTCTGATCTTTTTAGAGACATATTGGGTACTGCTTCCTTGATTACAGCCATTATGATATCACCCATACCTGCGTATTTGCTGTTGCCGGTTCCTAACACTCGAATACACATTAATTTTCGGGCTCCGCTGTTGTCTGCTACATCTGAATAACTTTGAGTTTGGATCATTTGAGAATCGAGAAAAATGATAGGTTTATTTGTACTACATTTGAATGAAAGGAAATATATTCCACCCAAAGATTTTTAGAAACAAATTAATTACCACCATTGTGGTGTGGCTAATCTAACCCAATTGGATTAACAAACTTTATTTGCTTCACCAAAACTCGGGATAAATCTTTAGATGCTAGGAGTGCCGTCGCTTCCCCTTCAATCATTGGTTTTTCTATTTCTTCGTTTTCCACAAGTATCATGATTTGGCAGTAGTTATTATTCGAGTAGGTACGGGCATTTTGTGGGCAGCCCTTGCCATAGCAATTTTGGCTACATCTTCTGATACCCCGCTCAATTCATAAATTATTCGGCCTGGTTTAATTGCAGATACCCAATATTCCGGAGATCCCTTGCCCGACCCCATACGCGTCTCCGCGGGTCTCATTGTAACGGGTTTGTCGGGGAAGACGCGTATCCACAACTTCCCGCCTCTACGGGCATAGCGTGTTATTGACCTCCTTCCCGCCTCTATTTGTCTAGCAGTAATCCAAGCAGGTTCGAGGGCTTGAAGAGCAAATTTTCCGAAGGAGATGGCATTGCCGCGACTAGATATTCCCTTTAATCTTCCTCTATGTTGCTTACGATATTTAGTTCGTCTGGGGTTACAGTCGATATTGACATAATTTATCAATCTCTGATACAGAACCGAACGTGGGAGTCTACTTCCAAACGGCTCCTCATGAATTTGATACCATTCTTCATATTTTGTCAATTTATTAACTATTCTTTATTTCATTTCATTTTTTATTCCATTTATGAGTAACACTCCAACTATTACTTAGTACTAAATCCATGAACGAGAATAAGCTCGATCTTATTCGATCTTCTAATCTATTTTTCTATTTTAAAGTATGGGCTTCTCTCGCTATCCCATCTGCCGAATCTCAAAATTAATTCATTGTAATGAATGAGATTCGGAAGTCCCCTCGTTTTTTCAGTCTCTCGGAATAAACGTTTTGGTCTCCCCTCTCAGCGACGGAGCTTTTCGTCCAATATCATTTTTGTTAAGTCAACACTCCTAGGATTAATTGACTCAAAGCTCCATTTCACCCTGATATTGATACTTTATAAATCGATGCTACATCACGCAGCTTTTCGGGGGTTGAGCGATTAACCATACGATTTCGATAAGGAGAAATGCAATTATTTCTACTTCCCCTCGTCGAAGTAATCATAAATTGGTATTTGCTTTAGCTTTCTCATGAAAAAATTTTCCATGAATAAAAATTCCAATTGCGATGAGATAACCCTATTCTGTCTCCGGCATTAACTTATTTAATACTCGGAAACAGATCGTCTGGTACTCAATCAATTAGTTCTTTTTTATGGATGAAGAGATGTTGATTGTACGAGTCGCACACTAAGCATAGCAAAGATCTTTTGGAATTTGAAATGATAAAGATTGAAACTGGAGTAGGATGAAGCTAATTGAAATTTTGTCAAAATTTGTTAAATAGTTCTTCTTCATCTAATAGGGTAAGGATCACTCCGTACCCCGAAATGTCCAAGTCTTTATTCCTAAAACCCCATAAATTGTTTGAGCCGGTTGATATGAATATCCAATAGAAGCTTTAATGGTTTGGAGGGGGACTCGACCTTCCCGAGCCCATTCAACCCGAGCCATCTCACTACCATTGAGGCGTCCAGCTATTTGTATCTTAATACCTCTATCGCCGGTTCTTCCAACTAACTCAATTGCTTTTTTCATAGTTCGTCGGAAAGGAACTCTATTTCTTAATTGTGAGGCAACATGTTCCGCCAGGATTTTCGGGTCTCCATATGGTTGGATGATACTAGTTAGTACTACTCGGAGTTTCTGAGCTTTGACTCCTAAGATATTCTCCATATAGCCCCTCATTTGACTAATCCCCAAATCTTGTTCTTCAATAAGTAAATCAGGAAATCCCGTATGTATGTCAACCCGAATCAGATCTGTTTTCCGCCGGATTTCAATATGTCCAACTCCGCCGTAATTTGTGGCATCTGTCATATGGTTTGCAATATATCTCTCGATAGAGGTGCGTATCTGTCTATCCCCTTCAATAAACTTTGGATAATCTTTTGTTTGTGCGAACCAATGAGAATAATGCTTCTAATTTACACCAAGTCGAAAACCGAGTGGATGAATCTTTCGTCCCATATCTATTCTTCCTCCATTCAATATGAACTTATTAAAGTATCTCCTCCCACAACTTTTCAGCCGAAACAATTAGTAAACAATTTATATGGAATCATCTCCCTGTATCTCCAACTTTGTTGAAGTTTGACTTAATAGTTACTTTGCAAATGGGTTTTCTTATCGGGAAACTTCGCCCCTGTGCTCGGGGACGGAACCTTTTTAAATAGGTAGAATTTTCGACTCAAGCCTCACTAATGAACAAATCGGATTTATTCAATCCAAAATTGGCATTGGCGTTTGCCGCTGCAGAAAGTATTAGTTGCGATATTAGAGAACATGTTTTGTAAGGCATAAATTCAGGTAATACAAGTGCTTCTCTGTATGAACAACTTCGGATTTGATTGAGAATCCGTCTTATTTTGATAGCTGATACACGAATATTTTTTCCCGTAGCTCGCGCTCCAATTTCTGATCTTTTTTGGTTTTTCATAAGATATAATTTCCCAATTATCGACGAGATCCTTTATCATTTCTTGTATGTCCCTTAAAATTACGAGTGGGTACAAATTCACCCAATTTATGACCCACCATGCGATCGGTTACATAAATAGGTAGGTGCTCTCGCCCATTATACACGGCAATGGTGTGACCGATCATAATTGGTACGACTGTAGAAGCTCGAGACCAAGTGACAACCAACTTTCTTTCTTTTCGTATATTAAGGTTTTCGACTTCCCTTATTAAATGATTAGCTACAAAAGGGCCTTTTTTTGCTGAACGTGCCATAGCTGATTAAACCCCGCTTAATCTTTTCATATATCAATACCCTCTACGTCGACGAAGTATGAGGGGGTTGCTGTATTTTCTACTTCTACGACTCCTTTGTCCAAGCGCAACATGCCCCCAAGGGGTTGATGGATTTCTTCTACCAATCGATGTTTTTCCTTCTCCTCCTCCGTGGGGATGGTCTACAGGATTCATAGCTGAGCCTCGGACTTTAGGCCGTTTACCTAACCAGCGCTTGGATCCAGCTTTTCCCAAGCCTTCGTTGTTAATATCAATGTTTCCGACTCGTCCGATACTTGCTAAACAATTCTGAGATATTAAACGAATCTCGTCGGAAGGTAGTCTTAATGTAGCTAGTTTCCCTTCTTTTGCAACTACTTTCGCTGCTGCGCCAGCTGATCTAACCAATTAGCCGCCTCTCCCAGATTTTAATTCGATATTATGGATAATAGTACCTAAAGGTATTCTGGCTGAGGTATACCCCCCTCCTCCTCTCCTCTTTTTATTTATCCTTAAAAGAAAAAACGATTGGGGAAGATCCCTTCCCAAACTGTACAAGCTTCTTTCGAAGCATACAGCTTTCCGGATATAAGAAACGCCACTGCTAGGTTTTGGTAGCACAAAATTTAGTTGATGCTTCCTAAAAAGCGAGTCATTTTTGAGCCATATATGTTACATCCTTGGCTTTTCTGCCCGCATCTGGCTTTCTCTCAATAATCCAGTAATTCAAAAGAATTTAGCAACAGAATTGGTGACTTCGATGATTCGCGTTAGCATTAGTAAATGTTCGCGATAACTTAGGAAACCACTTCTCTTTAGCGTTGACGTAGTTACAACTCCACGCATGTTTTTCTTCATGTAATTCGTCGGCCTCGATTTTGTCTCTGACTGCCAAATCAAGTTTCTCGAATTCGTCATTTTTACGCCTTTATAGAACGCCCTTCTTTGGTTAGTATATGTTTGAGATTATTTATCTGTTTCCATATTATTTTACCTTTTCAATTTTGATATATATATATATCTATTGAATTGCTTCAGACTTTAGCACATGCTGATGTCCCTACTTGGTTACCCTAGCCAGGTTTACTTCATTGTACTTAATGACGGCGAAGTAGTGCGAGGTTTTCGGGCCAAGCCTATAACCCGATCGATTAGTTTCGAAATACGCGAATCACCTATTCAACCCACAATCAGAGGTAGGGCATTTCCAATTGAAATGGATGCGTCAGGACTAGATAGTACAGTGTCTCCAACCTTCACTCCTCGTGGATGTAAAATGTATCTTTTATGACCATCTGTGTAATTGATTAAACAGATGAAAGAGTTCCGATTAGGATCGTATTCGATACTGGCTACTCTTCCGTCAACATTCAATTTGTTGCGTCGAAAATCAATTTTGCGATATAAGCGCTTGTGGCCGCCCCCCCTATGTCTAGAGGTAATGATCCCCCTATTGTTGCGACCGTTTTTAGACAGTCTAAAAAAAGTTAATTGTTTGTAGGGTTTAAATTCTGTTGTTTCACCAAATTGCAGAATAGCCCGGTTCCGGGTTCCCGGAGTATATGCTTCATATAATCATATGGCCATACTTATTCTTCCCTTCTATCTTTATACATAATCTTCTATTTGGTAGGAAAACAAATTATTTTTTCAGGTATTAATAAATAGTGGAATCGAGTAATTAGGTCGAAGTCTAATAATCATTTTTTTACTCCTGGAATTCAAATTTAATCTATTCTTTTTTCTAGTTCTTACTCGACTACTGTTGATCCCTTTGACTTTAACATCGAAAACCTGTTCAATCCAAATTTTCATCTCAGTTTTGGTCAATTTTGAATCTACATGGAAAGTATATTGATTTTGTTGCAATAAACGAATAGATTTTTCGGTAATCAATTGATTTTTTGACTTATCCATAGTATCCCTCCGACTTCATTTAGTTATCCTCAATTCTTTTTAATATTTTTCTTCATAACTCCTGTATAGTTTACGGGTTTGCCTACTCTTGCTACCAATGTTAGCGGATTTACCTGTTTTGCAAAGATATTTTTAAGTTCTCGATTTTTTTTACATTTTATCTAGTTGCATCCAACAGGAGTTGAACCTGTGAATTCGCCAATTATGAGTTGGGTGCTTTAACCGTTCAGCCATGGATGCCAATTGATAATAAATAGTTTATCATCATCAACAGGAATATGTCAAAGAAATCGGTAATCTGTCAACTTTGCCGGAACGTATTTTAATTTTCAGTTTAATTACAGTTATTGTAATCGATTTATCAAACAAGGGAAAAAATACAACTTTGCTTTACCAAATTTCGTTAATATCTATGTTAATTGGCGTGGTTGCTTTACTATGTCAATGGGGAATCCAATTTTTCTTAATCTCTTTCGAAAATTCTCGAATCAGTCATTTTAGTTATATATTTAGATTTCTTCTGTTGACTTGTTCGATATTATCTGTTCTGTTATCAATTGATTACATACGATGTTCAAAAATGGCTTTGGCAGAATTTCTGTTTTTCATATTAACTGCAGGTTCGGGCGGAATGGTTCTTTGCTGGGCAAATGATTTGGCCACCCTTTACGTGGCATTGGAACTTTCAAGCCTATCCTCCTGTTTTTTGTCTGGACATACTAAAAGGGATATAAGATCAAATGAAGCAACTACGAAATTTATATTGATGGGTGGAGCAAGCTCGTCTCTTCTCCTATATGGTTTTTCTTTGTTGTATGGAATTTCCGGTGGACAGCTTCAGCTTGATAAAATAGCAAGTGAACTCCCGTCTAGTCAGTATTTCACTGTAATCTATATTGCTATTGCGTTTATTACAGTTGGAATGGCGTCTAAACTTTCTCTCGTTCCTTTCCATCAATGGACTCCTGATGTATATGAAGGAGTGTGATTCGTTTGAAAAACAAATTAATCATGACGAATAAGTCAATAAAGTCATAATTGTTTTTTGGGGCATCCTGCGAGTGCACGGAAATGCGAAACTTTCCCCACGATAGTAGTTACCTAAATTAGCTTTTCTCTTGCCGTATAATAAGATTCATACATTGTTCAACTAATAACATACGAGTAAAACAGAGGTAAATGGCGATATTTGGTAGACCCCCTTTTCTATGATAGATCTAACTATCTATTTCTATTCTCTCTTTTATTATGGGTATATCTTCGAAGAGGAGAAAGATTGGTAGTTTATGCGGATTTGGCTATAAATCCAATTTATTTCTGTGTAATTTTTCACAATTGATGGAAAGTGAATAGGCTTGATCCTTCAGAAGCTACTGACAAATTCCTCCAAGTTGGTAAATCACCCCAAGATATTATTAAATTGAAGAATATGTGCGCTTACTTTGCTAGGAACGAAAAAAGTCGCAATTTGTCTCTCCCGCCCGACGTGTGCCTACCAACTCAACAAGTAGTTTTAGTTGCTGAAAGGATTCCGTTGAAAAATGAAGAAGGGCAAACAAGCAAGAAAGAATTCGAGACGAAACTGCTGGTGGGTAATCCAAACAAATGATGAGGGATTCCTCGAGAAGTTAACAATTAATCCCATATTGAATAATTATGAATTATTCAAAGAAGAGTGGGTTTGAAACATACACGAGGAAGGTTCTGAGAGCAAAATCAGTTATGAATCTCTTGTGAACCAGGAGCCGTGTGAAGTAAGAATTTCATGCACGGTTCTGAATGAGCGGAAAGATCGGAAATCCTCTTTTCGACTCTGACTCTCCTATACCAGTCGTTGCTTTTTTCTCCGTTACCTCTAAAGTAGCAGCTCCAGCTTTATTTACGCGACTCTTCGGTCTAACTTTTCCATATTTATCTAATGAGTGGCATATCGTGGTAGGATTATTAGCTACTTTTAGCATGATATTAGGAAATCTAATTGCCATTACTCAAATAAGTATGAAACGTATGCTAGCTTATCCCTCTATAAGCCAAATTGGATATATTCTGATTGGGGTACTTGCTGCAGACCCGGAGAACGGTTACGCAAGTATGATAACTTATACGTTTATTTATATACTCATGAATCTGGGAACTTTTGCTCGTATCACCTCATTTGGTTTACGAACCGGAACTGATAATATTAGGGATTACGCGGGATTATACATGAAGGATCCTGTTCTAACATTCTCTCCGGTTTTACGTTCACCATCCCTAGGGGGTATCCCTCCACCATCCGGTTTTTTTGGTAAACTCTATCTCTTTTGGCATGGATGGAAAGCTGGTTCGTACCCATCAGTTTTGGTAGCGCTTGTCACAAGTGTAATTTCTATCTACTATTATCTTAAAATAATTAAATTAATGTTCACTGGGAAGAATGGGAGTAGCGATGCACCCACAACTTCTATACAAAATTCATTAGTTTCTCCATCAATTTCAATTTCAAAAAGTTCTACTGAAATAGCTATGATCATTCGTGCACTAGCATCAATCCTATCGGGTATATTAATAGATCCCATTATCGGGATCACACGGAATACTTTATTCTAGATTCACTTCTCTTCTTGTGACGCGAACTCCCTTTTTTCGAATGATTTTTATTAGAAGCCAGTTCTGCTGCCCCAACTAGTCTGTCTCTGCAACTTACGAAGTAGTTATATCTTCTTCGGTAATTGATCCTGACATTCTCCTATCTAGCTTGTATTTGTCTTTTCGCACCCGGAATCACTTGCTAGGAAAATGATCACCCGTCTACTCCGGAGGAGATATAAGTATTTCCGCGCGATGCGCAGCTGGGGTTGGGCAGTAACAACCCATGCTGCTATATCCAAGTAGTTAGGCAAGTATTTAGGCGGAAAGGGAGTGCCTATCTCTTCCGCATCTTCATATAGTATTATTTTATGTTTTATTTTATCGATACTGAAAAAGAGAAAAAAGATTTGCTTACGAGGCAGGCGTGGGCTTGTCAGGCCGTGAAAAAAAGAGATTCTCTGTAGGGAGAGAGAATCAACCATCCCTAAAGGGATGGTTGATTGCGGGCGAAAATAGATTCGAACCCTCGGCCGTCGTCAGTATGAAGTAGAACCTTACCACTACATGAAGAAGCAATGAGTAATGAAAAAGGTCCAGGTAACTCGTCTAAACCTGACCTGGGTGGAGTCCCAAATTAGTCAATTTGGTGAAAAGGGGGTAAAGATTTGGTTCAGCAGTTGACAGGCATATAGATAGACTCGTACAATAGGATTGGCGAGCATAATTCCGCTGCGTTTCCCTGCCTCAAAAGAGGGGTAGACATACTAGACTCAAAATAGAGTACCGCGTAGTACGGAGGTTCGAATCCTACGCGAGACGTCCATAGGTCTCGCTTTTCTGGGAGAAGTCTCTCGACTTCTCGCTTCTCACCAATGGAACCCACAACTTTCCCTTGGTCGACCC